TTACTAGTTCGATATATCCCAGCCTACAGGGCAGGAAGAGATCTCGAGTTGGCCTATCTTTTTTAATCGAGTCGAGCTTCTACCAGTGAAAAATAAGTAAATAAAATGGTAAAATACATCATTTTATTTACTTATTTTTCAGATATATTTTTAATTTTACTTGAAAAAAGGACAAAAACCCTTACAAATTCACAAACCTCTAATCAACCTAAGCTTTTCACCCGAAAAATTTCACAGCTAAGAAACAATGCAGGTTCGAAATACAATAAGCCCGGGAAAGTTCTATAATAATATATTAGGCTAATCTTATCTCTATTTACACTAGTTATGGCTAATCTACTAAATCTATTAGTACAGGTTAATCTTATATTTTCTGAATTAGGCTAATCTATAAGTCTATAAGACTGAGTATCTTAATCTAATTTAGTATTTCTGTATAGGTTTAATTTATTTAGGAATATGGTACATCTTTTTATTCTCGCTTTAGAACTTCCAAGAGTATATGAGTGAGTTGAATAAATTTTTAGACTATATACTAAATTATAACGTTTAGTTAAATTCATCTTTGTTACTAAACGGGGGTTCAACATCGGCTTTACTTAAATTTTGATCCATTATTATTTTTTGCGGCAAACTACTACATTGTGAAATTTATTTATCTATATTTTCTTTTTGGAATGTAAAAATCACAGACGCACAGAGATTGTCTACAAAATCACTTCGGTGATAGTATTCGATTTTTTGTAAATAACGTTAAATGAAGAGTTTGATCCTTGCTCAGGATGAACGCTGGCGGCATGCTTAACACATGCAAGTCAAACGGGTTTGGTTTTCCAAATCAGTGACGGACGGGTGAGTAACATGTAAGAATTGACACTTAGGTGGGGGACAACAATTGGAAACGTTTGCTAATACCCCATATGGCTTTTAAGTTAAAGATTTTTCGCCTAGGTACAAGCTTGCATCTGATTAGCTTGTTGGTGAGGTAATTGCTTACCAAGGCGATGATCAGTAGCTGGTTTGAGAGGATGATCAGCCACACTGGGACTGAGACACGGAACAGACTCCTACGGGAGGCAGCAGTGAGGAATTTTCCGCAATGAGTGAAAGCTTGACGGAGCAATGCCGCGTGGAGGAAGAAGGCCTTAGGGTTGTAATCTCCTTTTCTCATTGAAGAAGTTCTGACGGTATTTGAGGAATAAGCATCGGCTAATTTCGTGCCAGCAGCCGCGGTAATACGAGAGATGCAAGCGTTATCCGGAATTATTGGGCGTAAAGAGTTTGTAGGTTGTCAAGTGTGTTTAATGTTAAATATCAGAGCTTAACTTTGAGACCGCATTAAAAACTACTAGACTTGAGTATGATAGAGGCAAAGGGAATTCCCAGTGTAGCGGTGAAATGCGTAGATATTGGGAAGAACACCAAAGGCGAAGGCACTTTGCTAGGTTGATACTGACACTGAGAAACGAAAGCTAAGGGAACAAACGAGATTAGATACCTCGGTAGTCTTAGCCGTAAACAATGGATACTAAGTGCGCCTTTTAGGTGCCGCTGAAGCTAACGCGTTAAGTATCCCGCCTGGGGAGTACGCTTGCAAAAGTGAAACTCAAAGGAATTGACGGGGGCCCGCACAAGCGGTGGAGCATGTGGTTTAATCCGATGCAACACGCAGAACCTTACCAGGATTTGACATGCTAGGAAGTTTTTTGAAAGAATTACGTGCCGTTTGGAACCTAGACACAGGTGGTGCATGGTTGTCGTCAGCTCGTGTCGTGAGATGTTGGGTTAAGTCCCGCAACGAGCGCAACCCTCGTTCTTAGTTGTCTTTTTGAGATCTAAGAATACTGCTGACTATAAGTCGGAGGAAGGTGGGGATGAGGTCAAATCGTCATGCCCTTTATATCCTGGGCTACACACGTGCTACAATGGTTGAGACAATGAGTTGCTAGTCTGCGAAGATACGCTAATCTCATAAACTTAATCTTAGTTCGGATTGTAGGCTGCAACTCGCCTACATGAAGTTGGAATCGCTAGTAATCGCCGGTCAGCTATACGGCGGTGAATCCGTTCCCGGGCCTTGTACACACCGCCCGTCACACCATGGAAGCTGGCCATGCCTGACGATATTATCCTAACTATTATCGATGGAAATATCTAAGGCCGGGTTGGTGACTGGGGTGAAGTCGTAACAAGGTAGCCGTACTGGAAGGTGCGGCTGGAACAACTCCATTAAAGTTTACTTTAATAAATTAAATTAATAATCTTTGATTAGTTAGGGCTATTAGCTCAGTTGGTTAGAGCATACCCTTGATAAGGGTAAAGTCGCTGGTTCAAGTCCAGCATGGCCCTATTATAAGGGGGTATAGCTCAGCTGGTAGAGCGCTGCCTTTGCAAGGCAGATGTCAGCGGTTCGAGTCCGCTTATCTCCAACTTTTGAAGTAGGTTAAATGAAGAAGGGCTTATGTGGGATAGCTTGGCACTTAGAGTCGAAGAAGGGCGTGGTAACTGACGATATGCTTTGGGGAGCAAGAAACAAGCTTTAATCCAAAGATTCCCGAATGGGGCAACCTATTTATTTAACTCTTATTGAATTTTTAGATATTATGTTGAAAACTTGGAGAACTGAAACATCTTATTATCCAAAGGAAAAGAAAGCAATTGCGATTTTCTTATTAGCGGCGAGCTAACTGAAAGCAGCCTAAACCTATCATGGGTGTAGTGGGGGTATTTGTAAAATTTATAGTTTCTTTCTGAATTTGCTGAAAGCAATATCATAGAAGGTTGTGAATCCTGTAAGTAAGTCATTATAAGTTTTTGTTTATTTCCCGAGTAGCGCAGAGCACGTGGAATTCTGTGTTGAATCAGCGAGGACCACCTCGTAAGGCTAAATACTCCTAAGTGACCGATAGTGAACTAGTACCGTGAGGGAATTGCTGAAAAGAACCCTGAGAAGGGAGTGAAATAGATCATGAAAGCATAAGCTTACAAGCAGTAGGAGATTTATTTAAAGTTTGACTGCGTGCCTGTTGAAGAATGTGCCGGCGACTTATAGGTAGTGGCACGGTTAAGATTTTTATATCGGAGCCATAGTGAAGACGAGTTTGAATAAAGCGTTTAGTCACTATTTATAGACCCGAACCCGGGTGATCTAATCATGGCCAGGATGAAGCTTGGGTAACACTAAGTGGAAGACCGAACCCACCAATGTTGAAAAATTGGGGGATGAGCTGTGATTAGCGGAGAAATTCCAATCGAACTCGGAGCTAGCTGGATCTCTTCGAAATGCGTTGAGGCGCAGCAATCAATTATGGTAAAGTCAGGGGTAAAGCACTGTTTCGGCAAGGGCTATGAAAATGGTACCAAGTTGTAGCAAACTCTGAATACTGATTTTTATTTCAATTGGTTAGTGAGACTGTGAGGGATAAGCTGTATAGTCGAGAGGGAAACAGCCCAGACCACCAATTAAGGCCCCTAAATAATTGCTTAATGACAAAGGATGTAATTGTACACATACAATCAGGAGGTTCGCTTAGAAGCAGCTACCCTTTAAAAATCGCGTAATAGCGTACTGATCAAGTGCTTTTGCGCCGAAAATGTACGGGACTAAGTAATTTGCCGAAGTTGTGGGATAATATCGGTAGAAGAGCGTTCTGTTTTAGTGTGAAGCAATAGTGTAAATAGTTGTGGACAAAGCAGAAGTGAGAATGTCGGCTTAAGTAACGAAAACGTCAGTGGAAATCTGACGCCCCGAAAATCTAAGGATTCCTAAGCAAGGTTCGTCCACTTAGGGTTAGTCAGGACCTAAAATGAGGTTTAAAAACGTAATTGATGGAAAACGGGTTAATATTCCCGTACTGCTATTTATATGGTTAGGATTGACGAAGAAGGCTATACCATCCGAACATTGGTTGTTTCGGTTTAATCTTTCGAGGTGTTGAAAAGCAGAAAAAATGCTTGGAGCTGAGAAGAAAATACGAGAGATACTACGGTATTGCAAGTGGTAAATGTCAAGCTTCCTAGAAAAGGTTCTATAATTGCTTTAAATAGTACCTGTACCTTAAACTGACACAGGTAGATTGGTAGAGAATACCAAGGGGCGCGAGATAACTCTTTCTAAGGAACTCGGCAAAATGACTCTGTAACTTCGGGAGAAAGAGTGCCATATTTATAATATGGTCGCAGTAAACGGACCCAAGCGACTGTTTACCAAAAACACAGGTCTCCGCTAAGTTGAAAAACTATGTATGGGGGCTGACGCCTGCCCAGTGCCGGAAGGTTAAAGAAATTGGTTAGCTTACGCGAAGCTGGTGACTGAAGCCCTGGTGAACGGCGGCCGTAACTATAACGGTCCTAAGGTAGCGAAATTCCTTGTCGGGTAAGTTCCGACCCGCACGAAAGGCGTAACGATTTGGGTACTGTCTCGGAAAGAGACTCGGTGAAATAGAATTGACTGTGAAGATGCGGTCTACTCGCACTTGGACAGAAAGACCCTATGAAGCTTTACTGTAACTTGAAACTGGTTTTGGGCTTTTTTTGCGCAGTATAGGTGGGAGGCTTTGATCCTCTTTTTCGGAAGTTGGTGAGCCGTAATGTGAGATACCACTCTAAAAAAGTTAAAAATCTAATGACATTTTTTTAACAAGATGATTGACACTTTCAGGCGGGCAGTTTTACTGGGGCGGTAGCCTCCTAAAAGGTAACGGAGGCGTACAAAGGTTTTCTCAGTCTGGACGGAAATTAGCTGGAGAGTGTAAAGACATAAGAAAGCTTGACTGTGAGACCTACAAGTCGAACAGAGACTAAAGTCGGTCTTAGTGATCCGACGGTGCTGTGTGGAAAGGCCGTCGCTCAACGGATAAAAGTTACTCTAGGGATAACAGGCTGATCTCCTCCAAGAGTTCACATCGACGAGGAGGTTTGGCACCTCGATGTCGGCTCATCGCAACCTGGGGCGGAAGTACGTCCCAAGGGTTGGGCTGTTCGCCCATTAAAGCGGTACGTGAGCTGGGTTCAGAACGTCGAGAGACAGTTCGGTCCATATCCGGTGTGAGCGTTAGAGTATTGAAAGGAGCTTTCCTTAGTACGAGAGGACCGGGAAAGACGCACCACTTATGTACCAGTTTTTGTGCCAACAGAATACGCTGGGTAGTAATGTGTGGAGTGGATAACTGCTGAAAGCATATAAGTAGGAAGCCCACCTTAAGATGAGTACTCTTTTTTAAGATCACAACTAGACTAGTTGTTTGATAGGTATTAGGTGTAATTTTTGTAAAGAATTTAGCCGAGATACACTAATAGATCGAAAGTTTTTCCTACTTTTTTCTGGTTCTTTATTTTTGTGGTAACACCTAATTCCATTCCGAACTTAGAAGTGAAATACAAAAAGAATAAGTTTGTATTTAGGGGGTGACCCTTTGAGAAGACTTATTTTGTGCCAGGTATATTATATAATATTAATATGTTAGAAGTAAATTTAAAACTATATTGACGTTGACGATTTTATATACTTATATAAATGTTAGATGTATACTTTTTAGTTTTGTTTAATCGTTTTTAAAACTAAGATTGTTTACTTAAATATTTTGAATAGGAGAAAAAGGGATTTGAACCCTTGGTATTAATAAAAATACACTTGATTAGCAATCAAGCTCTTTAGACCACTCAGACACTTCTCCAAGATTAATTTTACTTTTTGTTTTAACTGAGGCGGGAGGATTCGAACTTCCGAATGACAGGGCCAAAACCCGTTGCCTTACCACTTGGCTACGCCCCAAAACACTAATTATATTAATAATATAATACCATGAAATTTCACAGTATTATAATCCTTTTACCGGTACTTTAAGAAATGATGCAAGTAGACTCGCTTTCTCTTCTATTTCTCTTATAGACACAGGGGATGATATTTGTATAATTGGCAGATCATTTTTACCTTTTATACAAGCAAATATGTTTTGCTTGTTATTAAAAACATCCATTTTTATTTCAACTCGAATTGCTTCATTTGTAATTTATTTGTCTTTATTTCAAATATTTCTCAAACTGAACATGCTAGTTTTTAGCATACAGCTTTGTATTTATATTATTTATCATTATTATTTTCTTTCTATAATGTTTATTTTGGTATTTATCTTAAGACACAAAAGTAAGTTATTTTTAGTTTAATTATACTTTTCGACTTTATTTAAAAGTTGCTTTTATTTTACTTATATTTAGTGCTTTTATTTTAAAAGTTTATAGTATTTAGAATCGCAATATGTCCGTTAATGGATATGTAATATCAATATCTGAGTTTCTACCAGGAAAACCTTTTCGAACTATTTTCATAGTTCCATTTAATTTGTTAAATTCATTGTAGCCTTCACCTACTTTTAAAATTAAAATCAGGAATTGGTTTATACTTAATATTGTTCCTAAAGTTCCATAGAATAACATTGTTATACCTTGTGGAAAAAATATTATTTTTCTTGCATCTAAAAAAAAGATAATATTATGCATTAAATAACTTGACAATCCAACTATTAGAAAACCTGTTGCACCAAGTAAGATTACAACGTTGAATAGATATTTAATTTCTTTATTTGGTTCAATAATTAATTCTTTAAATAAATTTTCATTTATTGTTAAGTTTGATTCTTTCTTTCTTAATTTGTCAAATAGATTATTTATCATAGTTATTTTATAATTGAAAGTACAATACCTGCCCCTACTGTTCTTCCACCTTCACGTATAGCAAATCTCATTCCTTTCTCAATGGCAATAGGTTGGATTAATTCGACTTCCATTTTTATTCTGTCTCCAGGCATTACCATTTGTGCTGGGCTGTCATTATCTGATCGGAAAGATTCAATTTTTCCTGTTACATCTGTTGTTCTTACATAAAATTGTGGTCGATAGCCTTCAAAGAAAGGCGTATGTCTTCCTCCTTCTTCTTTTGTTAGTATATAGACTTGAGAATCAAATTTTGTATGTGGATTAATTGTTCCGGGTTTAGCTATAACCATTCCTCTTTCAATATCTGCTTTTTGAATACCTCTTAATAATACACCGACGTTATCTCCAGCAAGAGCTTCATCTAAACTCTTTTGAAACATTTCTAACCCAGTTACAGTTGTTGTTCTAGTATTTTTAAGTCCTACAAGTTCAACTGTTTCTCCAACTTTAACTGTTCCTCTTTCAACTCTTCCTGTTGCTACTGTTCCTCGCCCAGTAATTGAGAATACATCTTCAACAGCCATTAAGAAATCTTTATCCGTATCTCTTACTGGAGTAGGAATATATTCGTCAACTTTATCCATTAACTCTAGGATTTTGTCTACCCATTTATTTTCGCCCTTTATAGTTTTAGGATTTTGAGTTAGAGCTTCGACTGAAAGTAGGGCTGATCCAGATACTACGGGAATTTCGTCACCAGGGAATTCATAGTTGTTTAAGGTTTCACGAACCTCTAATTCTACTAGTTCTAATAGTTCTTTGTCATTTTGGATAGATTTTCTTCTTTTTTATCAAAACTAAATTTTTTATTTTGTTATAATAATTTATTTAAATATAAATAATGGTTTATTTATTTCATTCATACTCAACTTGATCTTCTTTGTTTAAAAATACTACTATATTCGGTACGCCTACTTGTTTTGCTAATAATATATGTTCTTTTGTTTGTGGCATTGGTCCATCAGCCCCAGATACAACTAATATCGCGCCATCCATTTGTGCTGCACCGGTGATCATGTTTTTTACATAGTCCGCGTGTCCTGGGCAATCTACATGTGCATAGTGTCTATTTTTTGTCTCATATTCGACATGGGCAGTATTAATAGTTATTCCTCTAGCTTTTTCTTCCGGTGCAGAGTCAATGTCTTCGTATCTCTTTGCTTTAGAGTTTCCTGTAGCTGCTAATGCCATTGTTATAGCTGCAGTTAAGGTAGTTTTACCATGATCTACGTGTCCTATTGTGCCTATATTGATATGTGGTTTTGTACGTTCAAATTTTTGTCTAGCCATTTTATTACTTGAATCTTACAGTAAATTGTTAGACGGAAACTTTTTATCTTTAAATTGAGTTAAACTTTAACTTTTTTTATGTATTAATAATTATCACAAATTTTTTAAGGTAAATTGATTTTGGTTTTTTATTGTATTTTTAAAATCTAGAGTTCTTCACTTATTTTTGTATTAGAAACGTAGGGTTGAAAAAGCTTTATTAGCTTCAGCCATTTTGTGTATTTCTTCTTTCTTTTTAATTGAGTTTCCGATATTATTATATGCATCTATTATTTCATTTCCTAATTTTATTATTATATTTTTTCCTGGTCGATTACGTGCGGATTTTAATAAAAATCGAAGAGCTAAACTGTTTCCCCTTTCAGTTTTTACTTCCACTGGAACTTGATAAGTAGCTCCTCCTATTCTTCTAGATTTTACCTCTACAACAGGTGTTGTGTTTGAGATTGCTTTTTTTAGAATTTCTATTGGATCCTTTTGAGTTGACTCTTGTATATTTTTCATGGCTTCGTATAAAATACGTTGAGCTAGACTTTTTTTACCTTTTAATAATATTCGGTTTATCATCATACTAACAATTTGACTATTATAGATTGGGTCTGGACTAATTTTTCTTCGTTTTGATATTCGTCTACGAGACATATATTTTTGTTCAAATTTTCATTAAATGTACTTTTGTCTATTTTTAAGATTTTGTGTATTTTTCGTTTTCTATTTAAAAGTTTTTTTTCCTACTTATTTAGTGTTTTGCGCTAATGAAAAGAGGTAATTTATTCCATACTAACTTCTTAGTTAAGATTTACTAATAAATAAATTACTATATTTCTTATTAAATTATTAATTAATGTAAATAAATTAAATCTTTTCTTTACTTATATATTTTTGTCTTTGTTTAAAACTATCATTATAAAAATCTGGAAGATCAGAATTAAATCTAACGCCTCTAAGTTTATTTATTTTATGTCCTCGATAACTATTTGCTCATTTCCTGCATTGCTTCTGCACTATATAAAATTGCACCTGTAGAAATAACACCTCTTCTAAATGAATCTAATACAACTATTAACATAAAAAATGTTGAAGGTTACATTAAAATTACTATATATAAATTACCTCTTTTCATTTTTGACTTAAAGTTTTTTATTATTTAATCTTTTACTTTTTAACCCTTTTGGCCCCATATTTTGATCTCCCATTTTTTCTCCCTTTGACTCCAGAACAGTCAAGACTTCCACGAATAACGTGGTAATTTACGCCGGGCAAGTCTTTTACCCTCCCTCCTCTAATTAATACTACTGAGTGTTCTTGAAGATTATGACCACAACCCCCAATATATGCAGTAACTTCAATGCCTGAAGAAAGCCTCACACGTGTTACTTTTCTAAGTGCGGAATTCGGTTTTTTGGGGGTAGTTGTATAAACTCTAGTGCAAATAGCGCGTTTTTGTGGGCATAGTTTTAATGCGGCTGATTTTGTTTTTCTTTTTTGTTTTTTTCTTTGAAAACGTAATAATTGTTCTAATGTTGGCATGTATTTATTTCTTAATTAATTTAAATTTAATAAAAGGTCCTTAAAGCATTTTCCGTCGATAACTAATATTTTTGCTAATATCTTTCTGTTTATATTTATCTTTGAAGATTTTAGTTTATTCATTGTTAAACTATAATTCATTTTCATATTTCGTGATCCAGCATTAATTCTTTGAATCCATAGTTTTCTAAATTCTCCTTTTTTCTTCTTTCTGTCAAAGTAAGAATATTTGAAAGCTTTCATTACTTGTTGATTAGATGCTGTAAATAATTTTGAGTGTGATCCTCGAAACCCTTTAGCAAAACCTAATATTTTTCTTCTTCTTTTTTTAGCTATGAACCCTCTTTTTACTCGAGTCATTTTATTTTTAAATTAGTTTTAGTAATAATTTTTATTAACAATTTTAAGTTGAAATTTTTAATTTAGTGAATTTTCAAATCATTTTATTTTTTGTTATAATCTATTTGTCGATGGTATATTTATTTTTTATTATAAAAAGATGCTAACTTTAAAAATATTTGTATACACTCTGGTTATATTCTTCGTTTCACTATTTATTTTTGGATTCTTGTCAAATGATCCAGGTCGTAATCCGAATATTAAATAATATAAGAATTAGTTATTTTTACTAACTAATTCTTATATTATTTAATAAGTCTGGGGTTGTAGTTCAATTGGTTAGAGCACCGCCCTGTCACGGCGGACGTTGCGGGTTCGAGTCCCGTCAATCCCGAATTTTAGGTTTGTTTGTAATTTATATAAATTATTTTTAATATTTTCTATTTAGTTTTCTTGTTTATTTTATTTTTTATTAATATGGTTGAAACTCTTTTATCGGGGATAATCCTTGGATTAATTCCAATCACTGTTTGTGGTTTGTTTTTTACAGCTTACCTTCAATATATTCGTAGTGATAGTAAATTTTCAAATTAGAGTCTTTTCTTTGATTTGTGAGTTGATAGCTCAGCTGGTAGAGCACGCGGCTTTTAACTGCTTGGTCCTGGGTTCGAATCCCAGTCAACTCATTCTTATATTAAGGGCAGGTGTTTAGTTTCTTTGTTGGAAAAATAATATGACAATTACTCCACCTGAACAAAAATTAAAAAAAGTTAGGGTTACTTTTACTAGCAATCCAGTAGAAACTTCTTTTGAAAAATGGGCTAAGCCTGGTCATTTTTCAAGAACGTTGTCTAAAGGACCTAATACTACAACGTGGATTTGGAACTTACACGCTGATGCACATGATTTTGATAGTCATACAACTGATTTGGAAGATATTTCTAGAAAAATCTTTAGTGCTCACTTTGGTCAGTTAGCTATCATTGAAATATGGTTAAGCGGTATGTTTTTCCATGGTGCGAGATTCTCTAATTATGAAAATTGGCTAATCGATCCTGTGCACATTAAACCAAGTGCTCAAGTAGTATGGCCTGTTGTAGGGCAAGAAATACTTAATGGTGATGTAGGCGGTAACTTTCAAGGTATACAAATAACATCAGGATTATTTCAAGTTTGGCGTGCTAGTGGTATCGTTTCAAGTTTACAGTTATACGGTACAGCTTTTGCAGGTCTTTTATTTGCAGGTCTTCTATTTTTTGCTGGTTGGTTTCATTATCATAAAGCAGCGCCAAAATTAGAATGGTTCCAAAATGTAGAATCTATGTTAAATCATCATTTAAGTGGTTTACTTGGATTGGGAAGCTTATCTTGGGCGGGTCATCAAATACATGTATCTCTTCCTGTTAATAAATTGCTTGATTCTGGTATTAACCCTTCAGAGATTCCTTTACCTCATGAGTTTTTACTTAATAAATCTTTAATGATTCAATTATATCCAAGTTTTGCTAAGGGATTAACGCCTTTCTTTACTTTTAATTGGTCTGAATATTCAGACTTTTTAACGTTCAGAGGTGGATTAAATCCTGTAACAGGTGGTTTGTGGTTAACTGATATTGCTCATCATCATTTAGCTGTAGGTGTGTTATTTATATTTGCAGGCCATATGTATAAAACTAATTGGGAGGTTGGACATAATATTAAAAATATGTTAGAAACTCACAAGGGTCCTCTTACTGGTCAAGGACATAAAGGTTTATATGAGATTTTTACTACTTCTTGGCATGCACAGTTAAGTTTGAACTTAGCGATGATGGGATCATTGTCAATTATTGTAGCACAGCATATGTATTCTATGCCTCCTTATCCATATATCGCAACAGATTATGGTACGCAATTGTCTTTGTTCACACATCATTTGTGGATTGGTGGTTTTTGTATCGTAGGTGCTGCTGCTCATGCGGCAATTTTTATGGTTCGCGATTATGATCCAACTAATAATTATAATAATCTTTTAGATCGAGTACTTTCTCATAGAGATTCTATTATCTCACATTTAAATTGGGTTTGTATCTTCCTTGGATTACATAGTTTTGGTTTGTACATTCATAATGATACAATGTCAGCGTTAGGCCGTCCTCAAGATATGTTTTCAGATACAGCTATTCAATTACAACCTATTTTTGCTCAATGGATTCAAAACACTCATTATTTAGCTCCTAATTTGACTGCTTTAAATGCTGACTATGGAACAACTCCAGCTTGGGGTGGAGATATAGTTGCTGTTGGTGGTAAAATCGCTATGATGCCTATTAGTTTAGGTACTGCAGATTTTATGGTTCATCATATACATGCTTTTACAATACATGTAACGGTTTTAATCTTACTTAAGGGAGTTTTATTTGCTCGTAGTTCACGTTTAATTCCTGATAAAGCTAATTTAGGTTTTAGATTTCCTTGTGATGGTCCAGGTCGTGGTGGTACTTGTCAAGTTTCTGCTTGGGATCATATTTTCTTAGGTTTATTCTGGATGTATAATTCTATTTCTGTAGCAATTTTCCATTTTAGTTGGAAAATGCAGTCTGATGTTTGGGGTAGTGTAACAGCAAATGGCGTTTCACACATTGCTGGAGGAAACTTTGTACAAGGTTCTATTACTATAAATGGTTGGCTTCGAGATTTCCTATGGGCGCAAGCAAGCCAAGTAATTCAGTCATATGGTTCTGCTTTGTCTGCTTATGGCCTTATTTTCTTAGGTGCTCACTTCGTTTGGGCTTTTTCATTAATGTTCTTATTTTCTGGTCGTGGGTATTGGCAGGAATTAATAGAATCTATTGTTTGGGCTCATAATAAATTGAAAGTTGCTCCTAATATTCAGCCTAGAGCTTTAAGTATTACTCAAGGTCGTGCCGTAGGTGTTGCTCATTATTTATTAGGTGGTATTGCTACTACTTGGTCATTCTTTTTAGCGAGAATTATTTCTGTAGGTTAAGATATTTTTTAATTAAATAGTAAAAAAGGTTTAAATGTATTAAGTAAGTAAAATAAAGGAGATTAAAAGTTATGGCAACCAAATTTCCGAAATTTAGCCAAGGATTAGCTCAAGACCCAACGACTCGACGTATTTGGTTTGGGATTGCAACAGCGCATGATTTTGAAAGTCATGATGGAATGACAGAAAAAAATCTTTATCAAAAGATATTTGCATCGCATTTTGGTCAACTGGCAATTATTTTCTTATGGACGTCAGGTAATCTTTTCCATGTTGCTTGGCAGGGTAATTTTGAACAATGGATTACTGATCCTCTACATGTTCGTCCAGTGGCTCATGCTATTTTTGATCCTCATTTTGGTCAACCGGCAATTGATGCATTTACAAGAAGTCAAATCTCTGCACCTGTAAATATTTCTTATTCTGGTTTATATCAATGGTGGTATACTATTGGTGTTCGTTCAAATGTAGATCTTTTTAATGGTTCAATTTTCTTGATTCTTTTAGCATCTCTATCATTGTTTGCAGGTTGGTTACATTTACAACCTAAATATGATCCGAGTATTTCTTGGTTTAAGAATGCAGAATCACGATTAAATCATCATTTATCAGGATTGTTTGGTGTTAGTTCATTAGCTTGGACAGGGCATTTAGTTCATGTAGCTATTCCTGAATCACGTGGACAGCATGTTCGTTGGGACAACTTCTTAAATACAATACCACACCCAGCAGGTTTAGCACCTTTCTTTAGTGGTAATTGGGCAGTATATGCGGAAAACCCAGATACTTCTTCACATTTATTTGGTACTTCTGAAGGTTCTGGTACTGCTATACTTACATTTCTTGGAGGTGTTCACCCTGAAACTAAAAGTCTTTGGCTAACTGATATGGCTCATCACCATCTTGCCATTGCTGTTATTTTCATAATTGCTGGTCATATGTATAGAACTAATTTTGGTATTGGACATAGCATTGATGATATACTTAATGCTCATAAAGCACCGAGTGGTAAATTAGGTTTAGGACACAAAGGTTTGTATGAAACAGTTAACAATTCTTTACATTTCCAATTAGGTTTAGCTTTAGCTGCTTTAGGTGTTATTACATCTTTAGTTGCACAGCATATGTATTCTATGCCGCCGTATGCGTTTTTGGTACAAGACCATACAACTATGGCTGCTCTTTATACTCATCATCAATATATCGCAGGGTTTATTATGACTGGTGCGTTTGCACATGGTGCGATATTTTTTATTCGTGATTATGACAACGAAAAGAACAAAGGTAATGTTTTAGAACGTATTTTAAATCATAAAGAAGCTATTATCTCGCATCTAAGTTGGGTATCACTTTTCTTAGGTTTCCATACTCTTGGTTTATATGTTCATAATGATGTAATGCAGGCTTTTGGTACCCCTGAAAAACAGATTTTGATTGAGCCTGTTTTTGCTCAATGGATTCAGTCTTCACATGGTAAAGGTGTGTATGGATTTAGCTATTTGTTATCGTTAAGTACAAGTAATGCTTCTGTTGCAGGTGAAAATATTTGGCTGCCTGGTTGGCTGAATGCTATTAATGATACAGCAGGTTCACTTTTCTTACAAATTGGTCCTGGCGACTTTTTGGTACATCATGCTATTGCTTTAGGTCTTCATACGACTACTCTTATTCTTGTAAAAGGTGCATTAGATGCTCGTGGTTCACGCCTTATGCCGGATAAAAAAGACTTTGGTTATAGTTTTCCTTGTGATGGTCCAGGTCGTGGTGGTACTTGTGACATTTCAGCATGGGATGCTTTTTATCTAGCTGTTTTTTGGATGCTTAATACAATTGGTTGGACAACTTTTTATTGGCATTGGAAACATATTACTTTATGGCAAGGTAATGCTAATCAATTTAATGAGTCTTCAACTTATCTTATGGGATGGTTGCGTGATTATTTATGGCTTAACAGTTCTCAATTGATTAATGGTTACAATCCTTTTGGTATGAATAGTTTAGCAGTTTGGGGTTGGATGTTCTTGTTTGGACATCTAGTTTGGGCTACGGGCTTTATGTTCTTAATTTCTTGGAGAGGTTATTGGCAAGAGCTTATCGAAACGCTTGTTTGGGCTCATGAACGCACTCCGATTGCTAATGTTATTAAGTGGAAAGATAAACCAGTAGCATTATCAATTGTACAAGCTCGTTTAGTTGGTTTAGCACATTTCTCAGTAGGGTATATATTTACATATGCCGCTTTCTTGATTGCTTCAACTTCTGCTAAATTCGGCTAAAATTAGTATTTTAATTATATGCTTTATAGTAAGTATGTAATTAAATATAATATTGGAATATAGTAATTTGTATTTTAGATGAATTTTTCATCAATTTTAAAAGGGAGTTTATTATGGCAGGTTCTACAGGAGAACGTCCTTTTTCAGATATTATCACTAGTATTCGTTATTGGGTTATTCATAGTGTTACTATTCCATCTTTATTTGTAGCTGGATGGATTTTTGTAAGTACTGGTCTTGCATACGATATTTTTGGGACACCACGTCCAAACGAGTATTTTACTGAAACTCGACAGAATGTTCCTTTAATTACTGATCGTTTTAATGCTTTGGAACAAATTGATCAATTAACTAAATAAAATTTATGACAACAAATAAAGTAATAACTTATCCGATCTTTACATTTCGTTGGTTAGCAGTTCATGCTCTGGCGATTCCTACTGTATTTTTCATTGGTTCGATTTCTGCTATGCAATTTATTCAACGTTAAGAATAAGGTGCATTTTAATTTCTTTAAACTTATTAGTTAATTAATCAAAAATTTTTTAACTTTAAGTTTGATTTATTTTCTGTTTTTATTATTATGGTACAACCAAATCCAAACAAACAAACGGTTGAGTTAAACCGAACAAGTTTATATTGGGGTCTATTATTGATCTTCGTTTTAGCTGTTTTATTTTCTAGTTATATTTTTAATTAGTTAATAGGTTATAAATATATAAGTATAAATTAAATTTATAAATATTTTTGTCAAGATTTTTGGAGAATTTTATATGTCTAACTCAGGAACTACAGGAAGAATTCCACTATGGCTTGTTGGGACAGTTGCAGGATTAGCTGCGGTTTCATTATTAGCTTTATTCTTTTATGGATCTTATTCAGGTCTTGGATCGTCTTTATAGTGATTATTTAACTTTGCTTAATTTTAAGTGGAGTTAATATTTTTTAGAATTTTAATTTTATTTGGATGTTTTTTGTTTAATTTTATTTGTATCTTATTAGTTTTTAATATTTATTTTCACTATCTTTATTATGATTGATTTTATAAAATCGCAAGTTTTAACTGAGAAAACTAGTAAGCTGTTGTCTCAGAATAAGTATACTTTTGATGTTGATATTAGTTTGAATAAAAAAGATATTTCTAAAATTTTGGAAGATTTATTTGGAGTAAAAGTTCTTTCTGTATTTTGAACTAAAGTTTCTGGTTCTAATAATAAATTTTAATTTTCCTTGAATTATTTGTTATGACGTTTTGAGATATCCTAGTAATTCATTTTAAGGTATAAATTTATTCCTTTTAATATTAATAAACTTTTTAGTTATTTGTGACTTTATATTATATTAGTTTTCATAAATTTTTTGTGAATAATTTTTGCCGATTTTTATTCTTTTTGTACAAAAGGTATTTATATGTTAATAAGTTAATAATGGTTATTAGAACATTAGTAATATTTCCATTATGAATAAATTCGATTATTTTGGTTTATTCTTGGGAGTTTGTGATAAATTTGCGTTACTATTTATTTTAAGTTTATAATGAATTCGTTTAACTTGAGCTGGATGTATAGAATATTGCCTTTCCAGTTCTTTTGGGGATATTAGTTTAGTTGCTATATCTACCTAAAAATAGTTATATATTGCCAGGTAAGAAACGTCGTTTGGGTAAATTTGAAGGTTTTAAAAATAATTATAAACGTGTATTTGTAACTGTAGCGCCGAATAATATTATTCCTTATTTTTCTGGTCTTTAATTTTTCTGTAGCTTGTTAGTGATTTTCTTTTTTTTTTTTTTATGTCTATTCGTTTTTTTAAAGCATACACTTCAGGTACTAGAAATCGTTCTGTTTCTGACTTTGCTGAAATAACAAAAGTTGTGCCTGAGAAATCTTTGACTTATTTTGTTCATCGATCTAGAGGTCGTAATCATCGAGGTGTTATTACAAGTAGGAATATTGGTGGTGGACATAAGAAATTATATCGTCAGATTGATTTTAAGCGTAATAAACTTGGTATTTATGCCACGGTTTATAGTGTAGAGTATGATCCTTTCAGGAATTGTAGAATCGCATTAGTATATTATTCTGATGGTGAAAAACGTTATATATTGCATCCTTTTGGCTTAAATGTTGGAGATAAAGTTATTTCAGACTTTGAAGTTTCAATTAAAATCGGAAATGCTTTACCACTAAATAAGATTCCTTTAGGGACAGATGTTCATAATATAGAGTTTCGAGTTTGAGTTGGAGATTTTGTTTAAGCTATAGAAATAATTTATAGCTTAATTTTCATTATGTTAAAGTTGCAAGTTTTAATCTTGCTTTAAAGTTTTATATTATATTAATTTTATAATTTTTTGTTTGAATTTTGTTTAATAGTTGCTTTTTAATTTGAAAATATGTTTAAAAATAAATGCTTTATTAAATGTAATGTTAATATTTATAATATTGATACTTTAATTAAAACAACTGATATATGATAAATTAATTTTTTATTTTATTTAGGAATATAAATAATATTATAAGTTTTATGATTTGAAGCTGATTAATTTGTAAATTTTACGATCAGTTTTTTTTCAGACATAGTTTTACTAGTCTAGTTTAACCCCGGTAGAGGTGGTCAAGTAGCACGGGCAGCAGGAAGTTTTGCGCAAATTCTAGCGCGTGATGGACTGTTTGTTACTCTTCGTTTTCCTTCAGGTGAAGTACGTTTAATAAATAAGTTTTGTTGGGCGACTGTAGGTCAAGTTGGAAACTCGGATGTTTCTAATATTCGATTAGGTAAGGCTGGATGTACACGTTGGAGAGGTAAAACACCTCATGTTAGAGGTGTAGTTATGAATCCATGTGATCATGCACACGGTGGTGGTGAAGGACGTAGCCCTATTGGTCGTTCAAGACCTGTAACACCTTGGGGCAAACCTGCATTGGGTCAGAAAACGAGACGACCTAAGCGTTATAGTAATATATATATTATACGTTCACGAAAAAGTAGTTAAATAGTTAAATATTTTTGTTAGGTTTATAATATATTTATTAGGTTTTCTTTTTATTTTTTTTATTGTTTAAATTGTTTTTATATGTCTCGTTCGTTAAAAAAAGGTCCATTTGTAGCAATTAGTTTGTTAGAGAAAATAGACTTAATGAATAAACAAAATTCTTGTGTATGTTATATCTCATTTTGTATGAAATTTATAGTTAGTAGTGTTTTTAATAATAAATCTTATGTTTTTTGTTTATTTTTTGTAGATATATTTGGTGAATAATCTAAGTTAAAGGAGTAATTGTTACGTGGTCACGTTCTTCTACTATACTTCCAGTAATGATAGGCCATACTATTGCTGTTTATAATGGTCGTGAGCATATTCCTGTTCTTATAGCGGATCAAATGATTGGTCATAAATTAGGTGAATTTGTTCAAACGAGAACGTATCGTGGTCATGTTAAAAGTGATAAAAAAGTTAAACGTTAATTTAGCTTTAGTTTTTATTTTTGGAGAGGTTGGGTAAGATTTGTTTCGTTCCTATTATTGTTTACTTGAAAATTTTTTTTCAACTATCCCTTTAATAAAGTCTATGTTGAGTCTTTTTATTATAGGAAATTGTTTCCTTAAAAGGTTTTTTTAGATTATATTTCTCTTCTTTATATATTTTGTTTGATTAGAAGTTTATCTATATAAAGATAGTATATATATTATGAGTTTCGTTTAATATTATTAAATAAAATAATTAATGATTTTAGGAATTACTTATTATTTTATTATAAACTTATAAATTTTAAACTATGTAATTAGAAATGTTTTTGCATAGTTTTTTAAGGAATGCTTCAATATTTACTTTTTTATTATGGAAAACTTAAAAAATATAGAGGGAATAGCATATTCAAGATATGTAAGGATTTCGCCTTTTAAAATTCGCCGAATCTTGGATCAGATTCGTGGTCATTCGTATTCTGAGGCTCTTATAATATTGAAGTTTATGCCTTATAAAGCGTGTTTACCTATTTTAAAAGTTTTAACATCAGCGGCGTCAAATTTGAAGTCAAAATTTGACATCAAAGATTCTTTTATTTATATTACAGAAGCTAGAGCTGATGGTGGTCCTATTTTGAAGCGTTTTCGTCCACATGCTCAAGGACGAGGGTTTCCTATTAAAAAATATATGTCACATATAGTTAGTTTAGTCTATAGTTGAGGATTTTCATAATACGCTTTCTTTAACAAAGAATGTTTTAAATAGACATAATTTATGTTTATTAATTTAATGTTAATTATAGGTATATAATTTTTTTATTAATTTAAATTTTAAATTTGTTTTTAATAGTTACTTAACTTAGAAGGGAAAATATATAAATTGTTGTTATTTAGTACATTTTCAGGATAAGAGATTGCTTTGTATTTCTTTTTTTCTCTTTAGTTTTTAGTTTAAGCCGTATGTTGGATATGCTTGTACGGATTTTAGAAGGATTATATCTATTCGACTTAAAGTAGCAAGTAGTAAGTAAGTATATATTTAAGTTATTTAAGCTTCTTTTTTTTATTAGAGATTCAATTTAGGTTTCTTTTTTTATTAGTTTTTTATGGGTCAAAAAGTACATCCCGTTGGTTTTCGAATTGGGATTAGTAGTGTGCTTTATGTTTAATTTTTTGTTTTATTTTGTATAATTTATAATTAGAATAATAATTTTTGTTTGGTTCTGTATTGCGTCATGTGTTTGGGTTCTCATATTAATTTCATTATGACGATGAATTTCGGTGTTTATGTGAAGCTCAGATAATTTAGCAACTGAATTTTATATTTTGAGATTCTTAATGTTTCTGTTATTTTTATAAATAACTGCAGTTTTATTTTATCTTGGATATTTTTGATTTCAGAATTTGTTGTGAGAAAACGTGTTAGCTTGAAATATTATTATGATGTTGATAAATAATTACGATTTTTTAATTTATAAAAAGCTATTTGCAATAGTTTTGCCTGTATAGTTTTAAAAGAGAAGATACTTTATTGTCTTCTACTTTTTAAAAGTCTTCTATTTTATTAACCTCATGCTTCTTATTGGTATTCCAATGCTAAAGATTATTTGTCCTTTTTACATGAAGATATATTTATACGTGATTTTGTTAATAAAAATTTTCTAGAAGCTGGTATTTCACATATTGAAATAAAGCGTAAATTGAATTTTATTTCTCTTGATATATTTGTTGCAAAGCCTAGTTTAATTATAGGAGTTAACGGTAATTCCTTATTTGAATTTCGTCGTAATTTGACTAATCAATTAGCCACTAAATTTCAAAGTAGAGATGTTACAATTAATCTTGTCGAGATTGTTAATCCGGATTTAAATGCAAAATTCTTGGCTGAATTTATACGTCAACAGTTAGAGAAAAGGGTTCCTTTTAGAAGAATAATGAAAACTGCTATTTTGAAAGCACAAAAAGTGGGCGTAAAAGGTATCAAGGTTCAAATTGCAGGTAGATTAAATGGTGCGGAAATCGCTAGGACAGAATGGATTAGAGAAGGACAAGTGCCTCTTCATAATTTGAAAGCTAATATTGATTATTGTAGTTATAAAGCTCTTGTGAAACCTTTTCTGTTAGTTATCTTACATTTATATTTTTCTCGATACTATATAATTTTTTTCTTTCAGTTTTCGAAAACGTTGATTTATTTATTAAAACTTTATATGGTATACTTGGTATTAAAGTATGGATTTACGTTTCTTAAATACTTTTTTATTGATTGTTTAAGCTGTATTGGATTTTTATTTATTTATTTAAGCTTTTATTTCGTTAATTTTTAAATGCTTATAAGGAAGTCATTGTTTTTTCTATTAGAATCGTTCCATTGGAATTTTATAAATTGGCATCTGGTTTTTGCTTAGTTGAAAAGCATGTTTTTAATTAAAAGTTTTGTTTTGTTGACTAAGATTTTAATAATTGTTTTATTTTTTAAAATTTTAGTTAAAATTTGTTAAGATTCTAGGATTAAATTTATTCAATTTCAAATTATTTCTCACCCTTCAATTTATAATAAGAGTTTTAATTTACAAAAGTTTTTGTTCTCTAATTTATCCTGTCGATTTAAAGCCGTAAAAGAGACTGTTAGTGCTCAAGGTAGGTCTTCGTCTTTTCTTAATAATTGGGTTTTGACTGAAATTGAAAAGTTTAATTTAGTACTTAATTTAAGATCAACATTTTTTCTGTTTAAAAGTTTAAATTTTTATGTGGAAAATGTTCAATCACAATGCTTTTTATTTTCTTTTTCTAATATTTATGAAGAGGCTGTGGAGGTTATGTGGAATACTTTTTTTATAACAGTATTGGAGTTTAATATTGCGAACCATAATTCATCTATATTTAGGCCTTTTCGTAATTCTAAACATTGTTTCTTTGTTTTGAAGAATTTTTTTTTATGGAATAAATTTTTTAGCTGGACTTTGAATTTTCGTTTTGTTTCGTTTTTGGAATTGTCGTCGTCCGCTTGGTTATTAAAGAACTTTCCTGTTAAAAATATTTTTTTGGTAAGTTGGTTCAAAAAATATAGTATTGAAAGTGATTTTCAATTAGTTCGAGCTAATTTAATTTTTGTAAGTTTGGTTAGTTTTATAATCAATGGATTTGTGTGAGTGAGTTAGTTTAGCAATTGTTATTCTTATAATAATTATTGTGATAACAGAAATTTTAATTAAGCATAAGGAAAAACAAGTTATTTTGTAAAGTTGTGTATTTGGAATGTATGTCAAGTTTTTAATCTGCTTTAGTGTGCATTGTTATATTGTTTAAATACTTATTTTTTTGTAGTGTTTATGGAAAGATTTATTAAAGTTTTCATCGTAGTTGTAAATGGAATTAAAGATATATGAAATTCTCATGTGTATTTTGTAAACGAGTAAGTTTAATTTAGTTTTATCAAGATTTTATTTTATATAATGTTTTGTGCCATAAAGATTTTTATGGTGTTGGGTTTGTTAAAAGTTTTACATTTTTTACTTATAAAGATGATATATATGTTTTTTCTTGTGGCTTGTTTCAATTATTTTGTTTTGAAACTTTGTTAATGGAGTTTTTAAGTTTAAGGAGTATTTATCTTATCCCGGTTTGTTTAAAGATCTGTAATTTGTTTGATGGTATTTATTTCGCTGGTTGGAGGTTGATTCTATTAAGTTTGAATTTTATTCATTTTGATTCTTCAAGGAAATTCTTGCAGGGTTATAAGCGTTCTTTAAAATTGGTATTTTTGAATTCATTTAGTTTTGATATTCTTTATTTCGTGAAACAAGTTAATATAATTATCTTGAATTTTATAAGTAAAAATTACTTTTTAGATTTATTTTGGGATTATTCTAATGAATTGGATGTTTATTTATATAAATTGCTTTGGCATTGGTTAAAAAAACGTCATTCGAGGAAATCAAATAGTTGGATTTATTTAAAGTATTGGGTTTTTATATCAGGTAAATGGCGATTTCATTGTTTTGATAATATTACTGGAAAAATTTATTTTTTGAAATCTCACGCGATATTGTTTACTAAATTTTATGTTTTACCTTCTTCTGTTAAAACCTCTTGTTTATTATATTCTGAGAAGGTAAATAGAGTTTTTTCAAAAAGTTTTAAGCCTTTTTTTTCACGGGTTTATAAATCCTTGTTTTTTAGTCAAAATGGTATCTGTTTTCTTTGTAATAATAGAATCAGTTTAAACTCTATATATGAGTTACGAATTTGTAAATATTTAAGTTCTTTTGATGTTTGTGAAAATAGACTTTCTAAATTAGTTTTAGTTCATCGATACTGTTGCTAGTGTTTTATTTTTATTTAAAAATTTATTATATTGTATTTTGTTATTATTATTTATGTTAAGTCCTAAAAGAACAAAGTTTCGTAAATATCATAGAGGGAAAATGAGAGGTAAAGTATTTTTGTGTTTTTTTGATTAGATTTTTTAATTACTTTAATTACTTTTGGTTTTGTATAAATAATAGTGTTATTTTGTTTATTTTTTAATATAGTTTTTAGCTTATATTTTTGATAAAATATCATTTGGTGAATATGCATGTGCGACAAGGTTTTCTTTTATTTTTTATTTTAAAAGGTGTTAATTTGTTTTGAAAAGTTTGGGTTACAAACTTTTTAAGTTAAAACTAATTTAAAATTTTACTATTATTAACTTATAGTATCTATTTATTGTATACGTTTGAATTGAATTAATGTATTTTTATCAGTAATAGTAAAATAAGTTTATATAGATTTATTATTATTTAAAATAATAACTTGTATTGTTTTTACTAAATATTAGTTTTTAAATTACATGGCTAATTTTAGTTTGTTTTAAGCTATGTGCATTTAAATATGCTTGCATTGTTTTTAAAGAGATTTCTTCTACTTTATTTACAGTCTTTAGAAGCAGGTTGGATTACTTCTCGTCAGATAGAAGCAGCTATGAGTTTATTATTTTAATTTTAATTTATATAAATATTGATTTAATTTGGATATGTATAAGTTAATTTAATTCGTTTCATTAAAATACTCTTAATTTATTTATTTCGTCGTGTTATTACGCGTTATGCTCGCCGTGGTGGTAAACTTTGGATTAGGATCTTTCCGGATAAACCTGTTACTTTTCGAGCTGCTGAAACGAGAATGGGTTCTGGAAAAGGTAACGTTGAGTATTGGGTGGCTGTTGTTAAACCGGGTAAAGTTCTTTATGAAATTATGGGTGTTCCTAGTGCTGTAGCTATTTCATCGCTGAGAACTGCGGCTTATAAAATGCCGGTTAAGTCTAGAATTATTTCAAAGCAGAATAATTTATAGTTTTCGTTTATTTTTGTTTATATTTGTTTGAACGTATTTGTTTAAATTTAACGTTATTATTATTACTATGATTCAATTGCAAACTTATCTTAATGTGGCCGATAACACAGGCGCTCAAAAAGTTATGTGTATACGTATATTAGGTTCTAATCGTCAATATGCAAATATAGGAGACGTCATTATAGCTGTAGTAAAGCTGTGCATATTAGTTATAAATATATTGTATTGTTACGGTGTTTTAATTTTTCAGTGTATTAACTTTATTTTACTTTTAATATTGGATAATATTTTGTTAATCTCTAAGATTCTATACCTAATATGGTTGTTAAAAGATCAAATGTTGTACGCGCCGTTATTGTTCGAACTACTAAAGGGTTACGTAGAGAAAGTGGAATGCTTATTCGTTTTGATGAAAATGCGGTGGTTTTAATAAACCCTGATGGATCTCCTAAAGGTACAGTGTGAGTTTGTAGTTATATTTTAAGTTCGTTATAGTTCTAGAACTTGAATGATTACTTTTATTTTCTTTTTTTTCTAAAGAACTTTTCGTTCTTTTTATTAAGGGTGTTTGGTCCTATTGCACGTGAATTGAGGGATAAAGGTTTTTTAAAAATAATTTCTTTAGCGCCTGAAGTTTTATAAGTTTTTTTATAATGTTTTTCGAAATTCCTTAATGAATTTATTTTAAAATTTTATGCAAAGATTAAAGTCTTTTTATTTCAAAGAAGTTGTTCCACGTCTTCAGGAAAATTTTGGGTATAAAAATGTTAATCAAATACCTAAATTAGAAAAAATTGTGATAAATCGTGGATTTGATGAATCTTGTCAAAATAATAAAATCTTAGACTCATTGACGACTGAAATAGCTCTTATTTCTGGCCAACGCCCAATAATTACTAAATCTAGAAAGGCTATTGCTAGCTTTAAAGTTAAAGAAAATATGCCGGTTGGTATTTGTTTGACTTTACGAGGCGATAAAATGTATTCTTTCTTGGATCGTTTAGTTAATTTAGCCTTACCGAGGATCCGTGATTTTCAAGGTATTAGTAATAAAAGTTTTGATGGCAGTGGTAATTATAGCTTTGGTTTGAGTGAACAACTTATGTTTCCCGAAGTAGATTTTGATAAAATTGTTAAAGTTAAAGGTATGGATATTTGTATTGTTACCAGTTCAAAGACTGATAAGGAGGCACAGTTTTTATTAAAAGAGTTAGGAATGCCTTTTAATTCGTAATTAAATATATTTTTATCTTAAATGTAGTTTTGTAGTTATCTTTATTTGTATTCTTTGAATACTGATTTTTTTATAATATTTTATGGTTAATCACGATATTGTGGCTTGTGTTTAGTAATATCAGTATTTTGGACTTTTAGTTAATTAATAATGTAATTAAGTTATTTTTCTTATAATATTTTCGATAATGTTTTGATCCAGTTCGATATGATTACTAGAATTAGAAATGCTAACTTACAGAAATCGCGTAAAGTTAATATCCCTTTTACTAATTTAACGTTGAGTATTGCAGAAATATTGAGACAAGAAGGTTTCATAGAAGCTTTTCGAGAATGTGGTGATTTTTTGCTTAAAGAGAAAAGTATATCTTGTAAGTATATTTCTGTAAATTTAAAGTATAAAGGTGTAAAGCAGAAACCATATATAACTTATATAAAGCGTGTTAGTAAGCCTGGTTTGAGATTATACGTTAATAAGAATAATGTACCTAAAGTTCTTGGTGGTATAGGAGTTGCTGTACGTTTATAATATGTTTTGTGCATTGTATTTTAAAAAGTTTCGATTGTGTATTTAAAGGTTTATTTTTTAATTGCATTTTATTACTATTAGTTTGTTTATAGATTTAGGTAAAAAAGTTATTGTCTTTTTTTGTATAGGGTAATGTTTATAGTTCTTTAATGTTCTTAAGTCTTACAAATTTTTGTGCTTGAAAACTTATTTTTCATACTGAGTAATTTGATTTATATTTTTTGTCCTAGAATTTTTTGGGTTTAAGACGTATGTACGTTATGTGCTTTTACTTTTTTAAGAAGGATTTATTTCTATTTCTTTTTTCTACTTCTAAAGGTTTATTAACGGATAGGGTTGCTAGATTGGAAAAGTTGGGTGGTGAAGTTTTATTTTATATATGGTAGTTTAGTTTTTACTCGTGATTGTTTAAGTTGTGTTTTATTATTATTAAACTTATTTTATTGTTGAATCCCCGTTATTTATTTTGTTTTTATGAAAGTTCGTTCATCTGTTAAAAAAATTTGTGAAAAATGTTGCTTAATTCGTCGAAAAGGGAATTTAATAGTTATTTGTGCTAATTTAAAACATAAACAGCGTCAAGGTTAAAATTATAATGACAAGACGCATTTATGGCTGAGTGGACGATAGCACGGGACTCATAATCTCGCTCTGAAAAGACATCGCTGGTTCGAATCCAGCTGAGTGCATTTAGGGTTTATAGTTAATAAGTTTTGTGTGATTATTTGCTTAAATTTGTTTTATTAATTTTATTCTAAGTTTCATTTATATTTTATTTATTTAGTTTTCTAATGGATGTTTTTTCAATTAATTTATGGCAAAAAAAAGTATTGTTGAAAGAGAAAAAAAACGAAAATTATTGTCTATCAAATATTATCGTTTGCGTAGATTTTTAAAAGGTAAAATTGAGTCCGCAGACTCTTTTGACAAAAAGTTGTTTTTTTATTCTCAATTGCAAAGTTTACCTAGAGATAGCTCATTTTCACGACTTGTATGATTATTTTTCATTTTATTTATTATGTATACTAAACTTTATTGTTTTGTGTTTGTTATTTTTTTTGCCGGTTTTAATTAAGAATTTTTTTTGATTTATTTTTACAGTTTTTGTTAAATTAGTCTTAGTTATTCGTCGTCAGTTATTTGTACTTTGTTTTTCTGTTTTTAAAAGTAGGAAAACTTTCTAACTTATGTTTTACTTTTTACATAATAGATGCTTAATAACGGGGAGAGGGAAAGGATATTATCGAATGTTCGGGTTGTGTCGACATGTTTTGCGTGATATGTCTCATTATGGTTATTTACCTGGTGTTACTAAGTCTAGTTGGTAAAATTTTTAATTTATTTTCATTATTTGATTTAATTTATTATAATGAAAATAAAGCTGGGATAGCTCAGTTGGTAGAGCGAAGGACTGAAAATCCTTGTGTCACCAGTTCAAGTCTGGTTCCTAGCATTTGTTTTATAACTTACTTTTTAGGCGACATGGCCAAGTGGTAAGGCAATAGATTGCAAATCTTTTATTCCCCAGTTCGAATCTGGGTGTCGTCTTCTGAGAATTGAATTATTTTTGTTTATTAAGTTAATTTGCATAAATTTTATTTATATTTTATATAGTTCTAACAAGAATTATTTATTTTTAAGTGATTTGTCTTTAAGGAGTTTTATGGTTACTTTAGAAGCTATGTTGAGTTCAAGTGTTCATATGGGTCATCAAGTTCAGCAGTGGAATCCAAGAATGAGTCCCTATATTTATGGAGAGCGTAATGATATTCATATTATTGATTTACTCCAAACTTTGGTTTGTTTGGAGAAGGCTTGTAGTTTCTTAAGGGTTATGGCACAAAAAAATAAAAAGTGTGTTTAATAATTTGCTATAGTTTATATTTTTTATTAGTTTAGTGTTTAATTGTCTTTATTTAATTGATATTTTAGGGAATATTTTTTATCTGTTTGATTCTTTTTGTTAGTACAAAACGTCAATTTGGTTCAATAATTGAATCTTGTGCTGTTGCTTCTAATTCTTATTTTGTTACTCAGCGTTGGCTTGGTGGTATGTTAACTAACTGGTCGACAATTAAAGTTTGTATTGATAATTTACAGATGTTTTGAGATTAATTTAATTAAAATTATTTTAATTAATGTTTTGAATACTTTTATATAATTTATTTTTGTTTATAGATCTAAAAATAGGTTCTCTGTATTTTGATGATTAAACAAGAGTTAGATGGAAGTTTTAATCGTTTAAGTAAAAAAGAAGCTTTAATATTAAGGAAAAAAAAGAAAAGTGTGATTTGTAAGTTAATTTCAGTCTAATTATTTGTTTTATTCTTGTAGACTTAGCGCTTATTTATATTATTATTTCTAGTTGTATATAAGAAAAGGATTTTTACTTTTTTAATTAGAAAAATATTTGTCAGGTATAAAAGATATGGGTAATATTCCAGATGTAGTCATTTTAGTTGGTCAATCACGCGAGATGAATGCGGTTAAAGAATGTTTGAAACTGGGGATTCCACTTATAACTATACTTGATACAAATTGTGATCCTACTCTTACTGATTTTTTAATCCCAGCGAATGATGATTCGGTTTCGTCAGTTGCGCTTATATTGAATGAATTAAATAAGGCGATAATTAAATAAAATTTTTTGAGAATTGAAGTTTCATTATTTATTAGTAATTTTATGAGTATTTTTGTTAATTTAAATTCTATTTACCGTGAGTTTAAAATATTTATTATTAATAAATTATTAATGAGGTTTTATTAAATAAATTAATTTATATTTGAAATTTATGTTTGATTTTTCTAAGCATTTAGTTGTCTAGTGTTTTGTGATGTAGTATTTTCTTTCACCTGTTAGTTTATATATTTTTTATTTTTAGATAAATAGTGAACCTTTGTTTGTTTTGAAGTTAAAGAAAATTTGTGTCTATTTGTGTAGTTTTATGTATCCAGCTTTTTTTTGTTTGTACGGATCATTATTTTTAATCTTTTCTATATAAGGCTTTAACCTATAATGAATTATTTTTACTTTTATGAAGTTGGTCAGCATTTTTATTGGTCTATCCTTGGCTATCAAGTTCACGGCCAAGTGTTGATTAATACATGGATCGTTATGTTTTTAATTTTCGTGTTAGGTTTTTCTACTACTAGGGATTTGAAAATTATTCCCGAAAAAGGTCAGACTTTCATTGAGTTCTTGACGGAATTTGTGAGGGATATTGCAAAAACGCAGATCGGAGAAAAAGAGTATTTAAAATGGGTTCCTTATTTAGGTACTATGTTTTTATTTATTTTTGTTTCTAATTGGTCTGGTGCTTTAGTTCCATGGAAAATAATAGAGCTTCCTAATGGTGAATTGGGTGCTCCAACTAATGATATTAATACAACTGCTGGCTTAGCGATTTTGACTTCTGTCGCTTATTTTTATGCTGGTTTAAGTAAAAGAGGATTAACATATTTTTCGAAATACGTTGAGCCTATCCCTTTCTTGTTACCAATAAACGTGCTTGAAGATTTTACTAAGCCCTTGTCATTAAGTTTTCGATTGTTTGGTAATATTTTAGCTGATGAATTAGTTGTGGCTGTTTTGGTTTCATTAGTGCCTTTAGTTGTGCCTATTCCATTAATTTTCTTAGGATTATTCACAAGTGGTATTCAGGCGTTAATATTTGCTACATTATCAGGTTCTATGTGATTTTTATTTCTTTATAAAGCTTGGTTTTGTAATTTTTAGTTAAACTTATTATTAGGTTTCGTTTCGTTTAGGTAGGATAACCGTTTTTGTTAATCCGTTATATATTGGTGAGTCTATGGAAGGTCATCATTAATTGTTCGTTGGTTTTTTTATTTCATTAAATAAATTTTTATTAAATAGTTTAGACAATATTGTATTTTTTAAGGAGAATATTATGAATCCTATTATTTGTGCTGCTTCAGTTATTGGAGCAGGATTAGCTATTGGTTTAGGTGCTATTGGTCCTGGTATTGGTCAAGGTACTGCTGCAGGTAAAGCTATTGAAGGTCTTGCTCGTCAACCTGAAGCTGAAGGTAAAATCCGTGGTACTCTTTTATTATCATTGGCTTTTATGGAAGCTTTAACTATTTACGGATTAGTTGTAGCTTTAGCAATTATTTTTGCTAATCCTTTTGTTTAATTTTTGATTATAAGCCTATTAAGGCTTGTAATATTTATTTTTTTCTAAAATGTGTAATTTTGTGGAGTGTTCAATTTAATTATGTTAAATGTTAATATTTTTTTACCTTTGTCGGAAGCTGAAGGCTTTGGTATAAATACTGATCTTTTTGAAACGAATATACTTAATCTTTCTGTTGTCATTGGTGTGTTGATTTATTACGGTAGAATTGCTTTTTCGACATGATTTGGTTGTATAGTTTAGTTGTAAGTTTATTTTTCATAAAATTTATCCATCTATTATTATTTTATATTTTTAATATATTTAAAAAGAAAATTTTTGGTATTTAATTTTTTAAATGATAAAAATTAGAAACTTCGTTTATTATATTTATTGTTTAAGTAGACTTTTTTTAATTATTTTTAATTTAAGATTATTTTTACTTCGTAAAAACATGTGTTTTTCTTTTCTTTGGAAAAGTGTTTTGGCTATATATTTTTGTTATATTTTATAGAAAGTTATGATTTTGTAATAAGAGACACGCATTTAATCTGCACATGTTTTTTATTTGGAGGTTAAATAATTTGTTTTTCTATCTGAATTAGGAGATTTGATCACGGATCGTAAAAATACAATTCTTCGAAATTTACAAGAAGCTGATAATAAGTTACGTGAGGCAGAAGAAAATTTAGCTTTCGCTAATAAAAATTTTGAAACAGCTAAGCTTAAAGCCGAACAGATTAGAAGTCAAGGGCTTGTTTTGTCAGGTCAAACGTCTAAAGCTTTGTTAGATGCTGTTGAAGAAGATATTAAACGTTTAAAAGCTTCAAATTTGTCTTCTATTAGATTTGAGGAAGAAAAGTCTATTAATGAAGTGGTTTTACATTGTTTTACAGATAATTTCACGTTATTATATAAAATGTATTTTATAATGTACATGTTTGTGTCCTTTTATTTTATAAATAAATAATCTGAGACATTTTTTGTTTAATTCTATACCTTTTTACTTAGTGTGTTATGATTTTTCTTTTTAAATACTTTGTTATAAATAAATAGATTGCTTTTTATAATTACGGTTTTTAAAGTAAGCAAATCTTTTTGTTTTTTAATAATAAATTTTATATTAGATGATTAAAAATGAGTTAAATTTTTTTATCTCTTCTTTTGTTAAATTCGTTTATCATTATTTTGTTAGAAAAACATTTTTGGAGTTTATTAATGTTTGTGCTTTGACTTTTAATAAATATTTTCGATTAGTTTCTTTAGTTTTTTTAGCGATATGCATATTATTGTGCTTGTGTTTTGCTATTTTAGAGGTTATTTTATCTACTTATTAAAAACATTTTTTATTATGATCGATCATATTTTAATAGTTTATAGCATTTAGATTTTATTTGTTTCGAACATTATATATTAACTTTTGTTTATAATTGTATGTATTCAATTTGCTTAAAATCGTGTTGTATTTATTTATTTATCTGTTTTGTATATCAATTGTTTTAATTTTGTTAGTGCTATTTAAACTCAAAGGTTTTTATTTAGTATATAAGATGGGTTTTCCTATTCATTTTGCCAAAAGTTGAGTTATACTGCTTTATCAAAAGCTGTTAGTAATCTGACAAAACGTTTAAATCCGACTCTTCAGAAAAAGATCGTGACACAAAATATTGATAAGTTGTCTGCTAAGTTTTTATCTCGTCGTTAATTTTTTTGTTTCGTAATATATTAAATAGGGTTAGTTTTCATTAAGTTTATATTCTTATGCTATGTGTCTACAATATTAAATAAATTTTATATGGTAAAAATTCGTCCTAATGAAGTAAGTAGAATTATTCGTCAACAAATTGAAAAATATAACCAAGAACTTAAAGTAGTTAATGTTGGTACTGTTCTTCAAGTTGGTGATGGTATTGCTAGAATTTATGGTTTAGAAAAAGTTATGGCTGGCGAACTTGTTGAATTTGATGAAGGTACTGTTGGTATTGCTCTTAACCTTGAAGCTGATAATGTAGGAGCAGTTTTAATGGGAGATGGTTTGAAATTACAAGAGGGGGCTTCTGTTAAAGCTACGGGTAAAATTGCTCAGATTCCAGTAGGGGAAAACTTCCTTGGACGTATTGTTGATGCTCTTGCTCGTCCTATTGACGGTAAAGGGGAAATCTCTTCTACTAATACGAGATTAATTGAGTCTCCTGCTCCTGGTATTATTTCCCGCCGTTCAGTTTATGAACCTTTACAAACTGGTCTTGTTGCTATTGATGCTATGATTCCAATTGGACGTGGTCAACGTGAACTTATCATTGGAGATCGTCAAACAGGTAAAACTGCTGTTGCTACAGACACTATTTTAAATCAAAAAGGTGAGAACGTTGTATGTGTATATGTAGCTATTGGTCAAAAAGCATCTTCTGTAGCACAAATTGTCACAAATTTAGAGCAGCGTGGTGCTATGGAATATACAATCATTGTTGCTGAGAACGCGGATTCGCCTGCTACTTTGCAGTATTTAGCCCCTTATACAGGTGCTGCGTTAGCAGAATACTTTATGTATACAGGCCGCCATACCTTAGTAATTTATGATGATTTATCTAAGCAAGCTCAGGCTTATAGACAAATGTCACTACTTTTACGTCGTCCTCCAGGTCGTGAAGCTTATCCTGGTGATGTTTTTTACTTACATTCTCGTTTGTTAGAACGTGCTGCAAAATTGAGTAATGAACTTGGAGAAGGTAGTATGACGGCTTTACCTATTGTTGAAACACAAGCAGGTGACGTATCCGCTTATATACCTACAAATGTTATTTCAATTACTGATGGTCAAGTTTTTCTTTCTGCTGATATTTTTAACTCAGGAATTCGTCCTGCGATTAATGTAGGTATTTCTGTTTCACGTGTTGGTTCGGCCGCACAAATTAAAGCTATGAAACAAGTTGCTGGGAAATTGAAACTTGAGCTTGCACAATTTGCGGAATTGGAAGCTTTTTCTCAATTTGCTTCGGATTTAGATCAAGCTACTCAAAATCAGTTGGCTCGTGGTAGTAGATTACGTGAATTATTAAAACAATCGCAGTCTTCTCCATTAGTTGTTGCAGATCAGGTAGCAACTATTTATATAGGTATTAATGGCTATTTAGATGATGTCGAAGTTGATAATGTTCGTTCTTTCCTTATAGGAATACGAGAATATATTAATACTACAAAACCTAATTTTAAACAAATTATTAGTACTACAAAGACTTTCTCTCCAGAAGCAGAGAGTATTTTGAAATCAGCCATTTCTGAATATAAGAAAACTTTTTTAAAATAAATTGTTAATCATTTAATATTTAACTATAAATAATTCTCCGTATATATTTTTTATAGTTAAATATGTTTTTCGTTGTTCTTATTTATATTTAATTCACTAGTTTTTACTTTGAATTATTACTTCTATCTTATACTGTTCTATTTATTTAAAATTATGATTATACCTTGTATTCATTTTTCGCATATGAAATGTTTGATTTTTACTTATTTAAAATTAAATAGTTTTTATTTAGTACTATCATTTAATTATTTTGTTTTTTTAATTGTTTAGAAGATGTTTCTATTATATCTATCTTTTATTCAGATGTTATTGATTATAAAAACGTCTATCTTTTAAGGAAGTTTATTACAGTTCAAGGAAAAATTCTTCCACGTAGAATGACTAAACTTACTGCTAAGCAACATCGTTTTATTATGAAGTCTTTTTGATTAAATCCATTATCTTTGTTTTATATAACAATAATTTGTTTAGCAATTTTTATTTTAATTTGTATTTTTCTATAGAAATTTTATTAATATTTTTAAGTTAAAAAATCTAGAATATTAGGTTTACTTCCTTTCATAAATAAAGAAAATTCTTAATTTTTCTTTATTTATATTTAGAAAGTTAAAGCATCTGGGAAAAATCTGTTTATTTCAATAACTAAACTGGCGCTTAATGTTAGCCAAACGATAGCAATAACAGGAGCTGTTGATAAGTATGTTGTTAAATTTTTCATGTTTAAAGGTAGATTAAGTTTTGAATAAATGTATCTTTTAATTTTATACTTTCCTTTAGGTTAAAATTGATATAGTTTTTTAAACGGGATGTAGCGCAGTTTGGTAGCGCATTGCATTTGGGATGCAAGGGTCGCAGGTTCGAATCCTGTCATCCCGATAGGAGAGATGTCTGAGTGGTTTAAAGTCCTGGTCTTGAAAACCAGCGTAACGTATGTTACCAAGGGTTCGAATCCCTTTTTCTCCGATTTATATTTATAGTAATCACACTTTTCTTTGTAATATGTTATTATTTAAGTTTTAATCTTGGTAATGTTGTCTGTGAATTTAAAGTTGTTTTAATATATGATAGGTTCTTTGTATAGCATTTTTGATTCCTTTAAATGGCGTTAAAGTTCGATCCGTTCGTATTTCAAATATTAGGTTTTTATCATTTATGTTTCAGCGTTACAGATATTCACTGTTTACTTTTATAATTAGGCGAAAGTATTTTACATATATTGTTATTATTGTTATATTTTCAAAGGTTTTAAATTTACGTGTCCCATATAAAGTTAATTTTCTGTATAGATTTAAATGTTTTTGTTCTTTGCTCATTATTATTGAATTTTTCCTTAAGTTTATTTATCAATAATATTTAAAAGTATTTTGTATATAGTTGAATCTGTTTTATCAAAATCTTGATTAATCCTTAATCTTATTACTACTTCCATTAATATTTTCAGTTTTATGGCATTTGAATTAATTTGGCATATTCTTTGCCATGGATTGGTTATAATTATATCTTGACATTCTTTAATAATGTGTTTTGCTTTTAGTTTGCATATTCCATTTGTGTTTAAGGCTATGACTTTTCTTTTAAGTTTGGATGATTCTATTTTTTTAAATCTAATTTTTTTTAAGTTCTCGGTAATTTCATAAATTGATTTGTCGATTTCTTCAATTTCGAGGAATTGATGTAGAATCTCATAATTTAAAAATATTTGAATATTTTTTATATTCAGTTCTGTATATTTATAAAATTTTCATTTTAATTTTTAATCTAAAAGAATTTACGTTTTTGTAATAATAAAATTATTTAATTCCGATGTTGTTTATACATACTTTAAGTAACAAATTTTCCGACAATATACTACGACGTAATATATTTCCTGTAGATTTTATATCATTTACTTTTTCGAGATTTAATTTTATCAGCCCATTGCTTATTTTGTTATTTATCTCAGTTTTAAATGTACTTATTTTTATTATTTTCATTGAAGATAATTAGTTAATTCCTTTAGATTCTATTGAAGTTGTAGTTAATATATTTTTTAATTTTATTCTAATATTTTTTGATTATTATAAAATATTCTATATTCCTGGATTGGTTTATCCATATTGGTTGTTTATTTGAATTTTAAATTACGAAAGAGTTTAATGTACCTACCAGAAAAACTAATCCTGCCCAAGCTGCTGATCCAAATAATATATAATTTTTATTTTCATTCCATCCATTAGGTGATGCAAATACTACGGGTACACCAACTACTAATAAAAATGATAAAGCGATTAACGCTAGAAGAGAAGCCTGAAATGTTAAAATAAGCATAATTTTACTCAATTTGAGATTGATTTCATTTAGTCCGTTTAAAATGTGGAGTTTTTAAATTTATCATAAATTAATAAAAGTTTATTTTATTTTATTATAACTGAGGCACCAGCTTCTTCCAGAAGTTTTTTAGCTTCTTCAGCTTTTTCTTTTGATATCCCTTCACTAATAGCTTTAGGTACTGATTCTATTAGATCTTTTGCTTCTTTTAATCCTAATGAAGTTAAACTACGTACTACTTTAATGACCGTAATTCGTTTTGCTGTAGGAACTTCTTGTATTATTACATCAAATTCAGTTTGTTCTTCTACAACTTGTTCTTCGGATTTTGCTAAAGGCATAGTACCAACGTTTATTGATGCAGCTGCAATACTTGCATCAACACCAAAAGTTTCTTCTTATTAGTTGATAGTTAGTATCTCTAATGGTATCATAACGAATGTTGTATATAAAGATTAATTTTTTGATTTATTTCGTTTGTTTTAAAATTTTCGTTAATGTCATTATCTTTTTTATAAGTTCTGAAGCTTCAAGAAGAGTTATATTTTTAAGTTTTTCAATGATTTCGTCTGTTTTTGATGACATATAAATTTAAAGATAAAGAGTAAAATAGTTTTGGTCGTTATTATACTCCATAAATAGTATACCAATTAAGTATAGAATAACAATTTCCACGTTTAATTAATTAATAAGTTATTAACGTTTTGAAAATTGTGGAGCTTTTCTTGCTTTTTTAAGCCCGTATTATTTAACTAGAATTAGTTACTTTTTCTGTAATCGAACTAAGTGTATTTGAGATATTTAGCTCTTTAATTTTATAATTAAATTATCTTTTAGTAGATTCTTTTTAGTTTAATTTATAGTTAGTTTCTTACTTTATTTACTTGGATTTTAACTAGATTTAATATTTATTAAATATATTTTTGACTATACGTTTGTTTTGATTCTTAAAGTGATCATAGTTATTTTTATTAGAAGGTTATTTTGTATTTCTTATTTTCAAGTTTTTTTAGTATTGTTGTAATGTGACTAATAGATTATATAAGTAAGTTGACACTCGTACTTCTTCGTTCTTTGCAAAGTGAATTTCTTGTTAGAAAACCATTTTCTTTAAGGATTTGTTGATTAGGTATTTCAACTAGTTTATATAAAGCTCTTGATAGGGCAAGTTTTCTTAACTCAGTAATAAGTTATGGTTAATTTAGAAACTTAGAATATAGTTTTAATTAAGTATTTAAATTTTTGTATCATAAGTTATATATTTATGAATTTGATTATAAATCATTCAATAGCTTCCGCTTGGCCACTTAAGCCTCCTCCCAAACATTTTATTATTACATCGTAGTTTTTCTCAGATTCTAACAATGATAACGGAGCTTTTTAACATAAATCTTTTATATTTTGTTTTAATAAAGTGATAATATTTATGTTAGCTTTATTTTGATTTAATATTTGTCGTAGAATTAAAAATTAGATTACAAATTTAAGGATATTCTCACGGATAGTTTTTATCATATATTTAGTTAATGTATTTCTAAGAAATGATAGATAAAACTTATTTAGGTTATTTAAAACTACTTTTTTGTATATATTTTTCTTACTTTAAATAAAAGTCTTGTATTCTTACCGAGGATTATTTTGCATATAGTCATGAATATTTTTTCCATTTATTATTATTTTTCCTGTGCCCGTTAAGAGTTTAATTAATACCGTAGCACATTTTCTTTTTAAATTGATCTTTCTTTTAATAAATCAAGTTAGAAATGTTTTATCTCGATAATATGAATCAAGTTCTGCCTATTATTTAACTTTTACGTTTATGATTAGTCAACTTCTTCCTACACTTCTTTGTGATTCCATTTTATTATTGTATAATTAAATTAATTAATTTTAGTATTGTTAACCACTAATTTAATTTGTTTAATTTTTATTTATATATTTTTTGAAAAATTTTTGATACAAGTTTAGAAATTTATTAGAATAGGAATTTAAAAGACTTATTCTAATAAGTATTTACAAAATAATGTTTATATTTAATAAGCAAGACCCATACTACGTGTAGTTTCTGATCCTAAATATACACGTACGCTTAAAAAATCTGTAGGACAAGCAGATTCGCATCTTTTACATCCTACACAGTCTTCTGTTCTAGGTGAAGACGCGATTTGACCAGCTTTACAACCATTCCAAGGTACCATTTCTAAAAGGTGAGTAAGAATTATTTTCTCCTCTAAGATCCGGACAAGTTTTTAAATAACATACGGCTCAAAATTTATAAAAGTTTTAGTACTTGACGAATCTGACCATATTTTATTAGTTATTATCTAATTTTTTGAAGGTCTAAATTACTGCTACTCAAGTAAAAGGCTTTATTATATTGTAAGGAAAGTTTAACTAGTTAATTTAATGTTAGTATATATTTTCCATCCAAATAATTTATCGCTAATGTTTAAATATTTAGGATAAATCATATCTTTTATACAAATCCATTTTTAAATCTTTCAATTTTTATTATATACTTTGAACATATGTATCATTCTAATTTGTTAAGTTAAATAGAGATCATTGAAGACTTTCATTTAATTATGGCTATTAATAAAATATAAATATTTTATCTTTGCAAGCTTTTTTGATGACTTGTATATATTAAGATTTAACCATCTGTAGGACATGCACGAACGCATTGAGTAAAAAAGTAGGACAAAACGTCTCTCTTTAAAAACAATACAGGCAATTTTACTTAAATATTGCATATTGCTTACATAGTGTTTATATATAAAATATTACTTTATCAATTCGTAAACTTTAACGAATTATCGCTAATAATTTTTCTCCAAAAACTTTTAAAGGTTAATAATTTATAAATCTAAGAAAGAAATATGTATATAGTATTTCTTTAATTAAGAGTAATGGCCTTGAATAAGCGTTTCTATTATGTTTAATATACTTAAGTTTAAGAAATTTAGATAATTAATAAAAAATTATTAATACGATCCACAAACAACCAATACATGTATTATATATTTTTACAGAATGAGACATAATTATTTTATTTATAAAATAATTATCACGGCAGTTTATTATTATTAGTCAATAAATACTTTTTTAAAATTATTTAATCGAAAATGAAGTTGTTTGAAGTTTTATTTTCTAAAAATGCCTTACCAATCGACATAGCAACTAACACTTTTTTTAATACTTTTTTCTTCCAATTGCTTTGACGTGCGTCTCTGCGAGACTTAGACATTTTTTTCTTAGGAACAGCCATACTACTTATTGTAATAAATTGACACTTTAATCTTAGTCCTTTATTATTTTACTTTGTTTAAATAACAACATTTCAAATATTCTTTGCTTAATTATAGAAAAGATACACTTAAATTAAATTTTCATAAAAACTTACTTATTAAATTTGAAAATATTATAATTTATCAATAGTTTCAAATTCAAATTTGATTTCTTTCCAAACTTCACAAGCAGCTGCAAGTTCAGGACTCCATTTACAAGCTTCACGAATTACATCACCACCTTCACGAGAAAGGTCACGACCTTCATTTCTCGCTTGAACACATGCTTCAGAAGCAACACGGTTTGCTACAGCACCTGGAGCGTTACCCCAAGGATGTCCTAGTGTACCACCACCAAATTGAAGACAAGCGTCATCACCAAAAATTTCAGTTAACGCAGGCATATGCCATACGTGAATACCACCAGATGCAACTGGCATAGTACCACCCATACCGCACCAATCTTGTGTAAAGTAAATACCACGAGAACGATCTTTTTCTACATATGGGTCACGCATTAAGTCAACGAAACCTAAAGTAACTTCACGTTCACCTTCTAGTTTACCAACAACTGTACCACTATGTAAGTGATCACCACCAGACATACGAAGAGTTTTAGCTAAAACACGGAAATGAATACCATGATTTCTTTGACGATCAATTACAGCATGCATTGCACGGTGAATATGAAGTAATAATCCATTATCACGACAATACATTGATAGAGAAGTATTTGCAGTGAAACCACCAGTTAAATAATCGTGCATAATGATTGGCACGCCAGTAACAGCAGCATAAGCTGCACGTTTATACATTTCTTCTACATTACCAGCTGTAGCATTTAAGTAATGTCCTTTAATTTCCCCTGTTTCTGATTGTGCTTTATAGATAGCTTCAGCACAGAAAAGGAAACGATCTCTCCAACGCATAAAAGATTGTGAGTTTACGTTTTCGTCATCCTTAGTGAAATCAAGTCCACCACGAAGACATTCATAAACTGCACGACCATAATTCTTAGCAGAAAGACCTAATTTTGGTTTAATAGTACAACCTAACAAAGGACGACCGTACTTATTTAATCTATCTCTTTCTGCTTGAATACCATGAGGTGGACCCCAGAAAGTTTTAACGTAAGCTGCTGGAATACGTAAATCTTCTAAACGAAGTGAACGAAGAGCTTTAAAACCAAATACGTTACCTACAATTGAAGTAAGTAAGTTTGTAACAGAACCTTCTTCAAATAAGTCAATTGGATAAGCTACATAAGCAATATATTGATTACTTTCGCCTACTACTGGCTCTAAATACCGGGTAAATATATAGTAAAAATTATTATATTTCCCAAAGATCAGGACTTGCTTATTACTATGCATCCGGCTCAAATTGAAGCTAACTATTTTTGTGTTGTATAATTATGCTTTCCCACAACTTTTCCTTTGCAAAATTAATATCAACTCTTATTTATATTAATAATTTATTGCAATTAGAGATCTTACACATCTCACTTAAAAGTATTATTTTTATTTTGTTAAATAACAATACAACAAGATAACCGAGATAATTACACACTATTCTATATGAATAAATAATTAGTTGTTCATACGCAAAAACTCCAAATTAATTACTGGAAAATTATGAATTACGATACCTAATCCTAGTATGTAAGATGATTGTTAATTGTTTAATAATTAACAATCATCCCCAATAAAGAGTCTGAAAATATGACGAACTAAATTTTCCCCTTGCGAAACTATATAAAATTTGATCTATATTATATCGCTTTTATCTAATGTTTTACAGTTAGAGGTTCATCATATACTGATTTAGAAATGGGAACAAAGGAATAATACCTTTTGCTTGCAAGCAATATTTATCTACTAATAATTCATTTAGAACATACGTGCCACAACATAACAACGACCTTTATATTTATCTAATTGTGTTAAACCATCTGTCCATACAGTAGTCCATGTACCTGTTGAACTTTCAGCTGCAACAGCTGCACCACATTCTTCAGCGGGAACACCCGGTTGTGGAGTCATACGGAAAGCAGCTAAAATATCAGTATCAGTTACTTGATAATCAGGAGTGTAATATGTAAGACGATAATCTTTTACTCCGGCTTTAAATCCAGCTCCTGTTTTTGTTTCAGTTTGAGGTGACATTTTTGTCTCCAAAATCTAATATTTTATGTAATTAAAATCTATTTGATAAGTCTATAAATTAATTATATTATATATAATCAAGTGTTAAACTTGATTTCACTAAGGATGACGAAAACATAAACTCACAATCTTTTATGCGTTGGAGAGATCGTTTCCTTTTCTGTGCTGAAGCTATCTACAAAGCACAATCAGAAACAGGGGAAATTAAAGGACATTACTTAAATGCTACAGCTGGTAATGTAGAAGAAATGTATAAACGTGCAGCTTATGCTGCTGTTACTGGCGTACCAATCATTATGCACGATTATTTAACTGGTGGTTTCACTGCTAATACTTCTCGACAATAAAGTAGTATTTTGAAAAAATAAAATCATACAAAATAAATCATAACATCATTTTACAACAGTTAAACAGCTAAAAGATCATTAAAGATTTTTCATTTCCTTAACATATTGTAAGAAATTAATATTTTTTCATATATGATTAACAACTAAAAACGACTAAACATAACTATAAAAATTGCAAAGATAAAAATTTTTCTAAAAGATTATAAAATCAAACATATCTTGCACGTGCTTTTTTAAACTGAGATGCAACTTCAATTTTTTTCTTTCCTTCTTGTACATCCTCAAGAGCAGATTTTGCAGTTAAGAAAGTCGATTCGGCTTCTTCAACTTTAATATTAATAAACTAAATTACTCCTTTAAATAATTTGTTATCAAACTGGACTTGGATAAATAAAAACCATAAACAGCTTTAAAAATAAAATAATATAAATAGATACTTATGTCTTCTTCTCGATACAAAACGAGTTATTCTAATATTTTATACTATATGCGAATTAAATATTAAAGTACTAATAAATACTGCGGTTATTGAAAAGGAAAAAAATTAAATTTACTTAACTTTACTCAATTTTGAATCAAACATATAACAAATTGATCCAAAAACAGTCAAAATTATATAGAACACACTGAACCAAGTTCCGCTTCATTAACTAAAATAGTAAGCTTATTATTATTAACCAAAGCAAATCCACCAGCTACAACAATTCCAATCCACTTCGAATTTTTGTCCGTACGAACTAGCAGTAAACCTGTATCTAATCCAGTAAGCAATGGTATATGGTTTTTTAAAACGCCCATTTGTCCTGACAAAGTTGGTAAAATAATTTCACTCGCATTATCTCTCCAAAAAACACGGTCAGGAACTAATTAAGTCGGCAAAATTAAACCGCTAAAAAAACTGTACAAGCAAAATAATTGGCATACAGCTTAAATGATAAATCTCAATGGAAAAGTTCATTAAATTAAATAATCACTAGCCAACATCAAAACATAAATTTAAATCCACGTTTTATATTACAAAATACAGAAAATGCAAATCTCAAATTTAAATAAAAATACAAATAAAACAACAAGTCAATTATTCCAAGTAGTTAATAGTTTAATATTTTAAACAAAGTTAAGAATAAAAGATATAAGCTTTTCAAATATAATACTAAAAAATTGAACTGTAGAAAAATTTTTCTAATTCCATTAAAATTATACTATATTAATTAACAAATTAAAACATAACTTACGTGACCTACTAATTGATACTTCTATACTCATAAAAAAAAAGAAAAAATCGCGACCAAACTACGATAAAAAATAAACCCTTAAGCCAAAGTAGCCGCTTTAGCAATAGCTTCTTCCATAGTACCAACTAAATAAAATGCCTGTTCAGGTAAATCATCTAATTCACCAGCTAAAATTAATTTAAATCCTTCTATAGTTTCAGCTAAAGTAACATATTTACCAGGTGAACCAGTAAAAACTTCTGCAACAAAGAAAGGTTGAGACAAGAATCTTTCAACTTTTCTAGCACGAGAAACAACAAGTCTGTCTTCTTCAGACAACTCATCTAGACCTAAAATAGCAATAATATCTTGAAGCTCTTTATAACGTTGCAAAGTCTTTTTAACAGCCTGAGCAGTATTATAATGGTCATCCCCTACAATCCAAGGTTGTAACATTGTTGAAGTAGAATCTAAAGGATCAACAGCAGGGTAAATACCTTTAGCTGCAAGATTTCTAGATAAAACTGTAGTTGCATCTAAATGAGCAAAAGTTGTTGCAGGAGCTGGATCAGTTAAGTCATCAGCAGGAACATACACAGCTTGAATTGATGTGATAGAACCATCTTTCGTAGATGTAATACGTTCTTGTAATCCTCCCATTTCAGTAGCTAATGTAGGCTGATAACCAACGGCTGAAGGCATACGTCCAAGTAATGCCGAAACTTCGGAACCTGCTTGTACAAATCGGAAAATATTATCAATAAATAGAAGTACATCTTGATTATTGACATCTCTAAAGTACTCAGCCATAGTAAGAGCTGTTAATCCAACACGCATTCTTGCTCCTGGAGGTTCATTCATTTGACCATAAACTAAAGCAACTTTAGATTCCTTAAGATTTGAAGAATTAATAACACCAGATTCTTTCATTTCCTGATACAAATCGTTCCCCTCACGTGTACGTTCACCTACACCACCAAAAACCGAAACTCCACCATGAGCTTTAGCAATATTATTAATTAGCTCCATAATAAGAACAGTCTTACCAAACTAAGTAGAATGTACTAACCGTAATTCCCTTAAAGAACTGTAAATGTGATTCAACCACATACGGCTCAACTATTAGAAAACCATAAAACTAAAAGCTAAATAAATTTAATATATATCATTAAGCAAGTATTAAACTGCTAAATCATAACTACAAAAAATAAAATGAAATATTATGTAAGCTTATAAAACTTAATAAGATAAAATTGTGAAGAAAACCTTACAAAAACTCTGTTAAGCAAACTTAAACAAATATTTTCTATTGCGAAAAGGTAAAATTTCAGATAAGAAAAAACAGTAACCATTTCCAACAAACGAAAGTATAATGTTTTATATTTATTAAACTATGTTAAACCTCCAGCTCCGCCAAAAAGACCAATTTTACCACCACGACGATATGGAGCAAGTAAATCTACAACTTTAATACCTGTTTCAAAAATTGAAAGTTGAGTATCCAAATCAATAAAAGAAGGTGCAGAACGATGTATAGGCAAAGTTTTACTATAGTCAACTGCACCCATTTGATCAACAGGCTCACCCAAAACATTAAATATTCGACCAAGCGTAGTTGCGCCAACAGGAACATTTAAAGCAGAACCTGTATCAACAACTTTAACACCACGTTGTAAACCATCTGTAGCACTCATAGCAATAGCACGAACAACATTATCACCTAAAAGCTGTTGAACTTCACAAACAACTCGTAATTTATCACCCACTTCATTTTTACACTCAATAATTAAGGAATTATAAATACTTGGCATTTTTCCTGGCGGAAAAGAAATATCCATAACAGGTCCAATTATCTGTAAAATAGTACCTGTATTTAAATTAGCAGTTGATTTCATAAAAAATAAATAATCAAAAATATAAATTTACCAAATCAAAATTTAAATAATCATTTAAACCTAAACTAAATTGTATAAATCTCTCAATTTATAAAGGACCCGAAATACCTTGTTTACGAATCATAAGGAAATGCGCTAGCATAAACGTAGCTGTAAGCAACGGTAATACAAAAGTATGAAGACTATAAAAACGCGTTAAAGTTGACTGACCAACACTAACACTTCCTCTTAATAATTCAACAATAAAAGATCCCACCAATGGTATAGCATCAGGTACTCCAGTAACAATTTTCACTGCCCAATAACCCACTTGATCCCACGGTAATGAATAACCAGTAACACCAAACGAAACCGTTAATGTAGCAAGTATAACCCCAGTAACCCAAGTTAACTCACGAGGTTTTTTAAATCCACCAGTTAAATAAACTCTACAAACATGAAGTATCATCATTAACACCATCATACTTGCAGACCATCGATGAATAGAACGAATTAACCAACCAAAGTTAACATCATTCATAATATACTGCACAGAAAGAAAAGCTTCTGTAACAGTTGGACGATAATAAAAAGTCATAGCGAAACCTGTAGCTACTTGTATTATAAAACAAGTAAAAGTGATACCTCCCAAACAATAAAATATATTTACATGTGGTGGAACATATTTACTTGAAATATCATCTGCAATCGATTGAATTTCTAAACGTTCTTCGGTTAAGGTAAGGAAACTCCCTTCTAAAACACCACTTGACAATTTATTGTCATAATGCTCCAAAAAGTTACTTAAATAAAAATTATTATAACTTTCTATATCTATATTCGTTGAAAATTTTCAACGCAAATACATCCCTTAAAATTCTCACAAAGGAAAAGAATATTCAAATCTTCGTCTTTTAAAATGGAAAATAAACTTTTATTTTTAAAAAAATACAATAAGAAAATTTAATTGTTTTAAAATCTTATAAGCTTATAAAAACAAAAATTTAAAAACTGAAATCACACATTGAACAAAGCTTAAAAAGGTCTCCTCTCACTACCAATGCTATCAACAAATGTTAAAATATACTAATTAATATTTTTAACTAACATAAAAAATGTTATGGTAATATCAAGCAAGGAATTTACAAAACATAAATAACCACTTAAACGAAAGATATAAGTTATTAACATAACTAAATAATGCTTAAAATCTCTAAGTTACAAATACTGATGGGATTAAGTGAACTACCCATAAATCAAAAAAAGAGCGAAACGCACAACCAATCATAAATCTTACTCATAAAAAATAAAAATTATAAAAAGGAAAATTGAAACAAATACATTTTCTAAAAACAAAGAAATACAAAATAATAACTTTTAACTAAATCAAAAAGTAGTTAGAGAATAATTGCTAAATATTATATTCATACTTATAAAATAATAATATTTATATAAATCAAATTACATCAAAATTACTCTAAAACAAAGTAAATACTATCTATAAAAACTAATAGTAAATTAATTATAACAATAAAAGTACAACCTAAGTTATAATGGTTATTAAAGTAATCTTTAATTTTAAACTATGGAAATAATATCATTTTTCTCCACAATATTTATTGGATGTATGTTAATAAGTATGACAATATACTCCGTATATGTTGGATTTGGACCAAATTCTAACAAATTACGTGACCCTTTTGAAGAACACGAAGATTAAGTTTAAACAATCAATATTAAAGAAAGAAAGTAAAACAATAAAATAAACACTATTAGTATGACGACTATTTCAAAAAACAAAACATCAAATTCAAAAGGGAAAGTGACTCCACTAGGAACAATACTAAAACCCCTAAATTCTGAATATGGAAAAGTTGCACCTGGATGGGGAACTACGGTTGTAATGGGAATATTTATGGCATTATTTGCTATTTTCTTAGTAATAATTTTAGAAATATATAATTCTTCTGTAATACTAGATTTAAAATAACTAATACTTAGTACTTAATTTTTAAGTAGTAGTTATTTTAAATATTATACTTTGTTTATATTAATTTTTATTAGGTTAGTTAATCTTAACCTAATAAAAATTAATATATAATTCTTTAAAATGTAACCAAAAAAGAAAAACTAAATATTTATACTAGATAAATCGGAAATAACCGTTCTCGAAACTGTAAATGCACAAAATCTAATACATACAGCTTTCTGACTCTCGAAAATAAACATAACACATAAATCCCAAATAGAAAAGTCAGGCCAATTAATTTTTAAAAACTTCTAAAACACTAATTTCCCCTAATTACAAATTATTAAAAATAATTTAAATAAATAGTAATCTTGTAAATGTTTTCAAAACAGAAAAGACTGTAAATAAAGATGAATATATATATGATAAATAGAAAAACCTGAAAAATGAAAAATTCACTCTTTTTTAATAAAAATATAAAATATTAAGAGTATTTCAATAACGTAATAATTAACAAAACAGGTAACAAAATACTCTTATTTTATCAAATTTAAAATTGATCATCTAAAATTTAATGATTTAGTTATTTAAATCTAAACTTTACCATCCAATGAAAACTATTCACACACTTTTACAATACGTGGAGGTTCACGAAAGAAAATAGCAAAGAAAATAATACCTAAAGTTCCAACTAATAGTCGAGTAAGGAAAAACTTCTCAAAGAACTATACGTGCAATACTATTGCATAAAGCTCAAACAACAAAACGTTAACACTAAAATGTTATTAATATAATTTAAATCTTATGCAAGATATAAAACAAACCTCGTTAAACGTTTCGTATAAAAAAGGCATATAAAATATAATTAAGCTCAGAGGTTTAGTAAAAAAATTCAGTCATTTCAACGAGTTTTATGACCCAAAATAATTCAGTAATTAACTAAGCGAAAAAACTAACATTTAAATTTTAACCCCTAAACTAAGATGTTTATAAAATACAATAGAAATAGTAAATATTCTAAGTTTAGAATATTAAACTCAATATACGACTTCGTGTCACACAAAATGTATAAACTAACGCTTCCATAAGAATAAAGAAAAATAATAACTTTGCACGTTTAATAGTAAATAATCACTAAATTATAGTAAATAATTAAACTAATTGTTTTCTTGTAGTTACATCACCTAATTTTTGGAAAGCACCAAATTCGATTTGCTCTTCTAAATCAGGGTCAACACCAGCGAAAACGTCTCTGAAAATTGTTCTAGCACCATGCCAAATATGCCCAAAGAAAAATAGTAAAGCAAAAGAAAGATGCCCAAAAGTGAACCATCCACGAGGACTACTTCTGAAAACACCATCAGATTCTAAAGTCGCACGATCAAATTCAAAAATTTCTCCAAGTTGAGAACGACGAGCATATTTCTTAACAGTAGTAGGATCATTGAAACTTAATCCATCTAATTCACCTCCAAAGAAGCCAACTGAAACACCAACTTGCTCAATACTATATTTTGATTCTGCACGACGGAAAGGAATATCCGCACGTACAATACCATCTTTATCAATTAACAATACAGGAAAAGTTTCAAAGAAAGTCGGCATACGTCTAACAAATAATTCATTTCCTTCCTTATCTGTAAATATAGAATGCCCTAACCAACCAATAGCAATACCATCACCATTATTCATAGCTCCTGAACGGAATAAACCGCCTTTCGCTGGATTATTACCAATATAATCATAAAAAGCCAATTTCTCTGGAATTTTGCTCCAAGATTCAGATAAAGATGAACCACTATTTAAACTAGTTTGAACTCTTCTTTGTATCTCTTCTTGGAAGAATCCTTTATCCCACTGATAACGAGTAGGACCAAATAATTCAATTGGAGTTGCAGCAGAACCATACCACATTGTACCAGAAACTACAAAAGCTGACCAGAAAACAGCAGCGATACTACTAGATAAGACTGTTTCAATGTTTCCCATACGTAAAACTTTATAAAGTCTTTGAGGAGGTCTAACTGTAAGGTGGAATAAACCTGCAATAATACCAAGTATACCAGCAGCTATATGATGAGACGCAATTCCGCCTACATTATAAGGATCAAAACCTTCAGCACCCCATGAAGGAACAACCGACTGAATACTACCTGTTATACCATATGGATCTGAAACCCAAATACCAGGACCAAACAAACCTGTTACATGAAAAGCTCCAAAAGAAAAACAAAGTAATCCAGATAGAAATAAATGAATACCGAAAATTTTAGGTAAATCTAAAGCAGGATCACCTGTACGTGGATCACGAAATAACTGTAAATCCCAGTACACCCAATGCCAAATTGCAGCTAAAAATAGTAAACCTGACAAAACTATATGAGCTGCCGCAACACCTTCATAACTCCAAATACCAGGATTTGCAGAACTTTCACCTGTCATACTCCAAGCACCCCAAGACTTAGTTACACCTAAACGTGTCATAAAAGGAAGCACAAACATTCCTTGACGCCACATAGGATTTAAAACAAGATCAGAAGGATCAAAAACAGTTAACTCATATAAAGCCATTGAACCCGCCCAACCAGACACTAATGCAGTATGCATTAAATGTACGGCAATTAAACGTCCCGGATCATTTAAAACAACTGTATGTAAAAAAGATAAGTAAATAATTTCCAACAAACAATAAAAAGATAAAACCACTACTTTTGAAATAAATAAAAAATTTTAAAACATACTTTGATAAATAAATCTAACCACGAAACCAAGGTAATCCCATCGTATTAATAAATAAAATAAAAATTAACTTTCTTTAAAAATAAGAAAGAAACAAACTAATAAAGCGGGCAACGTGATTCGAACACGCGACATTGGACTTGGAAGGACCACGCTCTACCAACTGAGCTATGCCCGCATCCTATACTATCATATTACCCCCAGGGGAATTCGAATCCCCGTTGTCTCCGTGAAAGGGAAATGTCCTTGGCCTCTAGACGATGGGGGCAAACATACATACTTGTATTATAATACTAATCTAAATTCACGCTCTGTAGGACTCGAACCTACGGCATTAGGTTTTGGAGACCTACGTTCTACCAACTGAACTAAAAGCGTATTATGCGTTTGGCTCAAACGGGATTTGAACCTGTGACCAAGGGCTTATGAATCCCCTGCTCTACCACTGAGCTATTGAGCCTTATTTTACTATGGGTGAACGACGGGAATCGAACCCGCGAATAAAGGAGTCACAGTCCTTTGCCTTACCACTTGGCGACATCCACCAACAAGAACTATTATAATATTTAAGATAACATGGTTGTTTAAAAAAAGATATACTACACATTGCTTGAGTAACAAAATAATAGTTTAAACCTGGAGAAAAATGACTAAATCAAAATACAATATAACAACAGACTTTCTAGAAACGAGAATATACTTTTCATCTAATAAATGAAGCTAGACTCAAATACGAAATTTAATGAAGAATCCATTTAAAGATGTTAAAGAGATAAATCAACTTATTAACACAAAGAGTAAATTACCAAACATTTTTGGAAAAAGGCATAAAAAATGAATTAACTAAAATTAACTTAATAAACCATTATAATTTTGAAGTTAAGCTGGATACTTATAAATTAAAATATAAAAAACCCCGATATTCTATACAACAATGCATTAAGAAAAGTAAGACATATACAGTACCAGTATATATGCCGCTTGAAATAAAATATAAAGAAAAAACAATAATAAAAAATAAATACCTATTAATAGGAGAGATTCCATTAATGACAGAAAAAGGAAATTTCATAATAAATGGAAATACAAGAATAATAGTAAATCAAATAATTCGAAGCCCAGGAATATATTTCAAAAAAAACAAAAACGAGGATAGTGCTACAGCAACAATAATTCCAAATCAAGGTAGTTGGATCACAATAAAGATAGACAAAAAAGATGAGATATATGCAAAAATAGACAAACAAAAGAAAATACCTCTACTTACCTTATTAGAGTCAATAGGATTTACTAAAAAGAAAATAATTTACAGTTTAAATGAATTGAAAGTTATCGAAAATTTAAATAAAAAAGAAAGAATTTACAATGCAGAGAAAAGTAATTTTATTTCAAATGAATTAACGAAAGATGGCTACACTAATCTAATAGAAGTTAAAAGCGCAGTAGGAAAGAAATTTATGGATGGAACTCGATATGACTTAGGCGAGAATGGTCGCTCAAAGATTAATAACAAAATTTACAAAAAAGATTACTGGAAACAATCTAGAACGTTAAATCCTGAGGACATACTATATTGTATAAAATACTTAATAAAGCTAAAAAAAGGGATTGGACATAGTGACGATATAGATAATTTGAAGAATAAACGTATACGTCAATCAGGTGAATTACTCCAAAACCAAGTCAAAACTGTGATAAATGATATAGTAAAAGGCATTAAGGAAAAATTGGAAAAAAGTGAAGAAGACTTTGCAAATGGTAAAGAGCAAATAAAAATAACTGAAATAATAAATCATCATGTTTTAACAAACATAATGAAGAAATTTTTTACAACAAACCAATTGTCACAATTAATGGAAGAAACAAATCCTCTAGCAGAAATAACTCAAAAAAGAAAAGTAAGTTCTTTTGGTATTGGGGCAATCGACAAAAAAAAGGCTAATTTAAATGTGCGCGAGATACATCCAAGTCAATATGGTAAAATATGTCCTATTGAAACAACAGACGGCAAAAATGCAGGTTTAATACTATCACTTTCTAAAGATGCTAGAATAAATGAATACGGATTTATTGAAACTCCTTATTACAATTGATTTACATAATAAAAAACTTAAAAAGTTAAAAATTTCACCAAGAGATAAATTTTGTATTATTGTATTTTCCAGGAATTATCTAAGAGATTAATAATATCAACTTACTAAAAGTAATAAACAAAAAAATATATAAACCGTTCGGTATTTTTTATATATCTTCAGAACAAGAAAGTAAATATAATTTTGCAACAAATAAATTTAAACAACTAGAGAACTGTATGGTAGCAAGTATAAGAAATAATGAATTTTTAATAACAAAGTCGTCTAAAATTAACTTTGTAAGTTTATCACCAAATCAAATAATTTCAATTGGAACAGGATTAATCCCATTTCTAGAACATGACGATGCTAATAGAGCATTAATGGGCTCTAACATGCAACGACAAGCAATGCCACTTATTAAGAAAGAAGTACCTATTGTAGGTACCGGAACTGAAACACGAATAGCAAATGACAGCCAGCTAACTATTGTTGCGAGAAAAAGTGGCCAAGTTATGCATTCAAGTAACAGAAAAATATTAATATTTCAAATGAAAACTAAATTAAAGAAAAGTAATTTGCAGATCGTAAAAAAATCATTAGTTAATAAAATCAAGAATAATATTATAGACAAAAAAATATTTAAATATTTTAAAAAAACGAAATATTTATTAGGAAAAGAACGAAAATCAAATCAAAACACCCAAATTAAACAAATAGCTTCAATTAAAAAAAAAGAGTGGATTAAAAAAGGACAAATATTAGCTGAAGGAAATGGGACTCTAAAAGGTGAACTTAGCTTAGGTAAAAATATTCTAATAGGATATATGACATGGAAAGGTTATAACTTCGAAGATGCTATTGTAATAAGTGAACGATTAAGAACAGAAAATTTATTTACATCAATACACACAAAAAAATACAAGACCTACTTAATAAAAAATGAAATAAACGAAGAAAAACTTACAATATTAATACCAAATATACGATTAAAAAATTTAATAAATTTAAAAAAGAATGGAATTGTAAAAGTTGGAGCTGTAATTAGTAATGAAGCAATACTTGTAGGAAAAATAAGAAACTTACCTAATAAAAGTATAAATTCAAGATTATTAACTACCATTTTTCAAAGGAATATCATAAAAGATATATCATTAAAACTCCCTAAAGGGATAAAAGGAACAGTAACAAAAACTTCCATAACAAAAAGGAAAAACCTATATTCTATTATAATATATACAAATGAGAAAAGAAAAATACAAATAGGTGACAAAATCGCAGGCCGACATGGAAATAAAGGAATTGTATCAAGGATATTACCTTTAGAAGATATGCCTTATCTTCAAGACGGAACACCCATTGATATGCTATTAAATCCTTTAGGAATACCATCAAGAATGAACGTTGGTCAAATTTTAGAATGCCTACTCGGACTAGCTTCAAAAAACCTAAACGAGAAATACAGAATACTTCCTTTTAACGAAAGCGAGAAGGAGAATATATCAACTAAAATAGTATACAATAAATTAAATGAAGCTCGGAAAAAAACAAAAAAGAAATGGCTCTTTTCCGCAAATTTTCCGGGGAAAATGAAAATATTAAATGGAATGACAGGAGAAGTGTTTACCCAACCTGTTACAGTTGGTTATGCTTATATGTTAAAATTAATGCATCTAGTAGAAGATAAAATAAATGCAAGATTAACTGGACCATACTCACTTATATTAAAACAACCAATAAGAGGTAAAGCAAAAAAAGGAGGACAAAGATTTGGAGAAATGGAAGTTTGGGCTTTAGAAGGATTTGGATCAGCTTATATTCTTCAAGAACTTTTAACTATAAAATCAGATGATTTGACAAACAGATCGAAAGCATTGATAGCAATAATGAAAGGAACAGAAATACCTAAACCTTCTATACCAGAATCTTTAAAAACACTTATCCTTGAATTACAATGCTTATGTTTAAGAATAAACATATATTCTGAAAACTCGGAGAACTTTTTCAAATAAAGAAAAATAAAAAAGCAAAAAAATAGATATTAATAAGGAAAATTAATTCCTACTAATTAAAATTTAAAAATATGAAACAATATATTAAAATAAATCTAGCATCTCCAAAAAATATAATAAAATGGACCGAAAGGTCACTACCAAATGGCAAATTAATAGGAGAAGTAAAAAAGTCTATATGAATAAAAACATATACATATATAAAATGACTAAACTAATTTTAACTATACAAACAATTTTTTATAGAAAAAAAGACTTATATGACTCAATAACTATTTCAATAAAACTAAGCGAAAAACCAAATACAAAACCTTTTACGCTTATTCTGAATTGAAAATAACTAAAAAAGTAAATTAAAATAAAATAGATCAATAGACACTTTAAATCATGACACTTTTAAGCCTATTATGGAAGGTCTATTTTGTGAAAGAATTTTCGGACCAACTATAAACTGGGAGTGCTTTTGTAAACGTTATAAAAAAGTCCAGCGTAAAATAAAAGAAAAGAAAAACATTAGCATTTGCCCAAGATGTAATGTTGAAATAAATGAATCAAACTTAAGAAATTACAGACTAGGTTAAAGAGAATAAAAAACTATTAAAAGAAAACTATAAAAATAAATAAAGCACAATTTAAACAAAAGTTCATAAATATTCAGAGGAAACATTGTCAACCATACTATAAATTTGGCCACAAATATAGTGCACATTTGGTATTTAAAAAATATACCAAGTTATATCTCAAATGAGAATAACACTCTATATATTCAATATAATAAATAATGACTATTACTTAAATAATTTGCTTCTGTTAAAAAAGAATTAAAACAAAAGACTGTATTTAGTATAATGATAAATAAATCTATAAAAGAAACAAATAACATAGCTTATAATAAATCTTATTTATTGTTTAGGAGAGCTCAAAAAGAAGAATGGATCACGGGTGGTGAAGCTATATCTATATTATTGAAACGTATAAAAATAGAAAACACGTATGATAAAAAAATTAAGCCCGTATAAACTTACTAATAATTTTTAAAATATCAAAAAACTTAATGATATAAGTAAAAATCAAAATTAGCATTAAAGAAAGAAGATATATCTATTCCAAACGTTAAAAAGATAGGCGAAAAAGCGAACCAGATTTACAACCGATTCCTTGAATTAAGTAAAGACGGGAAAAATTGAATATTGAAACTAACATATACGCTCAATTTAAACATCTTTTAAAAGATAATTCCAACGCAAGTCTAATAAAATTAGTAACAACTTAATAATATAAATATTATTTATAATATTTTAAATAAAATTTCGCAATAAAGGTAAAAATAATTTAAAAAATTTCTACCAACAAAAATCATATTATAAAACGAAAGGAAACGTGTTTACAAAAATAATGCCTTGTGATTCAAAAATCAGGCAAGGTATTCAAAAGAGAACATTAAACCTTATTAAAAATATTGAGAGACTTAGTAATGCTGCTTGAAAAATAAAGAATTAAATTATTTTATTAAATAAAGAATTAAATTTAAGAATTAGTAAGGAAAAATAAAAACCTATTATAAAAACTTACTAGAACAAGAACTAACTAAACTAAGAACTAAAATTACATTAAACGAAGTAGAGCAAGATTTAATCGAGAAAAAAAGAAAAATTTATAAAAACAGAATAAAAATTCTTAATTATTTCCTCCAAACAAAATCTTCACCCGAATGGATGACAATTAAATATTTACCGGTTTTACCCCCAAATACACGACCAATCGTTAAATTACAAGATAATACAATAATTACTACCGATTTAAACTTTCTTTATGCAAAAGTAATTGATAGTAACAATAAAATAAATAAGCTGAGAAAGATGTCCGTCCCAGAAACTTTTTTAAATAATGAGAAACTCATATTACAAGAGAATGTTGATAATTTAATAAATAATGATACAAACAAAAATATAAGTAAAATAAATGTGTGAAAGTTAAAAACAAAGAATTCTAAATATTAGTTATATAATACAATTTTAACTGAAAACTATCTTATATAAAAATTTAAGGAAATTTTAACCTTTTTCAAAAAAGTTTAAAATCACTATCCAAAATAATTCAAGGAAAGAGAGGAAGATTTAGAGAGAACTTATTAGGTAAAACAGTCGATTTTTCAGGACGTTCTGTAATCGTAGTTGAACCTAAACTTAAAATAAATCAATGTGGTCTACCTAAAGAAATAGATGAGATTAAAAATACTCTTAATTAATTTATAGTCAAAAAAGAACAAAAGAAACTTATTAAAATTCACCACAATAAATATATACTAAAAGTTTCCAGCGAAAATCTATAGTTAATTCTAAACATTAGAACTATTTCAACCGTTTATTATAAAAAAATTAATTGAACTTAAAATAATAAAAACTATTCGTGATGGTAAAAATATCTTAAACTTAAAAAGTGAAATATCTCTTAGGATACTAGAAAAACTAAGCAAAACAGTATGATCTATAAAAACTTAAGAAAATTGTAAGCAAATTTAAATTACAAAAACATTAAAGTGAAAAGTCTAGTATTAATAATCTTCTCGAACAAAAATTCAAAGAAAACCATACAATTTTGTTAAACCGCGCACCAACTTTACATAGATTAGGTATCCAATCTTTTGAACCTATTTTAATAAACGGCAAAGCAATTCAACTACATCCGTTAGTCTGCTCTGCATTTAATGCCGACTTTGATGGTGATCAAATGGGGATACACATTCCATTATCATTAAAAGCCCAAACCGAAGCCAGAGTTTTGATGATTTCATCAAACAATTGCAATTCTCCTGCAACAGGACAACCAAATATAGTACCAAGTCAAGATATGATTTTAGGGTGTTATTTTCTAACAATTGAAAATACGTCTTTATATTATTTATTACAAAATATACTGAGACTTACAATTAAAGCTCATTTTAACAAGATAAAACTTTTAAAACCAATTGAAAATTATTTTCATATATGGAATATAAGAATGATTTTTTCGATTTGCAAAAATATTATAACAACCCAGAAAAAATAATAATTGAATATAAATCAAATCAAATATTTATTCATAATTATATATGGATCCTCAACGAAGTTCATAATTCGAAAATCAAAAGACTTAAATTGAAGAAAAAAAACAAAAGATTAAAGAACCTAAGATTTATCGTTAGATTTAAAGACAAGTAATACAAAATTAACTATAAAATAACTAACCACATACAAAATTATATACAAACTGTTTAGGATGAAAAGAAAACAGAAATATCTTAAGCGAACTACTGTAGGAAGGCTTATTTTTAATAAAATAATTACTGAATTACTATAAAAAAAATTCAAAATACTGATATTAAAAGTATTGTTTATATAAACAATACTTTATTTAACTTTTAAAACAAAAATGAAAAAAAAAATTCTCACTTGTAACAAAATATTTGATAAAACAGAAATTCGAAAATTAATTGAATGGTTTACTTACAACTATGGACCAATACGAACAACTAAATTACTAGACAAACTAAAGTACAATGGTTTTAAACACGCAACTAATGCCGGAATATCATTAGGACTAGAAGATTTAAAAATTCCCCCATCGAAAGAAAAATTATTCAATAATACGGAAAAAGAACTAACAGAAAATTTAAATAAACTAGAAAAAGGAAAAATAAATATAGTTGAAAGAACACAAAAAATAATAGAATCGTGGAGTATAACAAATGAATTATTAAAAGAAGAAACAGTCAAAAATTTAAGACAAACCGATTTGTTAAATCCAGTATATATGATGACTTTTTCAGGAGCAAGAGGTAATATTTCCCAAATAAAACAATTAATAGGAATGAGAGGACTTATGTCTGATTCACAAGGAGAAATCATAAATCTTCCAATAAAAAGCAATTTAAAAGAAGGATTAAAAATAACTGAATATTTCATATCCTGCTATGGTGCACGAAAAGGATTGGTGGATACAGCGCTTAAAACAGCTAATTCAGGATATTTAACAAGACGCTTAATATATGTCTCACAAAGCCAAATAATAAAACGACCCAATTGCCACTCAAAAAGTGGAATGCTCATTATAAACAACAGTGAAACGAAAAAAAAGTACACAACAAGTATAGAAAAAATGATAGGTAGAGTTTTAGCTAATGATATTTTAGATAAAGGAACAAATAGAACGTTATATAAAAAAGGTCAAGATATTTGCAAATACATTGCGAAAGACTTAATGAAAATTAAAAAATTGTATTTACGATCTTCTTTAAACTGCAAATTAAACACCGGAACCTGCCAGTTATGTTATGGCTGGAATATTGGAAACGGAAGAATGTCTCAACTTGGAGAGAGCGTAGGAATACTAGCTGCTCAATCAATAGGTGAACCAGGTACACAATTAACAATGCGAACATTTCATACGGGTGGAATATTTGCTGGAGAAGTAGCACAAACTATAAATTCGCCACATAATGGCATAATAAATTATGAATCAAACTCAGGGGGGAAAAAAATTGAAACAAAATTCAAGGAAAAAGCATTTCTAACATTAAACGATAAGAAAATTACAATAACTGAAAATAAAAAACTTATATCTCAATTAATTGTTCCAAAATATACCCTTATTTTTACAAAACCAAATAAAAAAGTCTTCTATAAACAAACAATAGGCGAAACCGGCGACTGGAAAAAACTTTTTAATCAAAAATTAAAAGAAAATATGGAAATTAAAGAAATAAGAAGTGACATATCAGGTAAAATTAAATTTAATCCTAGCGAAATTGAAAACAAAAAAATATGGACAATAAGCGGGAACATTATTTCATATCAGAAAATATATTATAATTTAAAACTAAAAAAATACAAACTCAAAAAATTTATTACAACGAAAACAATTCAAGCAAAACAAAAAAAAAAAATCGCGGAAATAGAATCAACTAGCTTAATAACTAATTTAGAAAATTTAATTAAATTTAAAGTAATGACAACTAATACACACGAAAATTTAATCGATAATACGCATTATATACTGAATAAAGTAAACAATAAAGATAAAAAATACTTCACAAGCAAAAATGTAAACCAAAGGATATTAAGAATTAATAAAGCTGAAATCAAAATCGGAAATTATATAGAACCGCACGGAAAAATAAAAAGTAATTGCTTAAACAAATATCCTAGTCAAACAATAGAAATTAAAAATAAAACAATTACAATTAAAAAAATAAGAATAAATACTATTGGACCTAATGCACGACTAAACATAAAAAATGATTCTCTGATAAAGAAAACTGACGTTTTATATTATGACTACTATAAAAGTAGAAAAACAGAAGACATTGTTCAAGGATTACCAAGAATTGAAGAATTGTTAGAAATGAAGAAAACTTCTAATCTATTAAGCCAAAAAAACAATCCTCAAGAAAAACTAAAAAAAGAATTTTACAAATTAGAAAAAAAATATACAAATATGATAGCAGTAAGAAAAAGCCGAGAAAAAATTCAGAGATATTTAATTAACAAAATTCAATTAGTTTATCTAACACAAGGAGTAAAAATCGCAGATAAACATATGGAAATAATAATAAAACAAATAACTTCTAAATCTATAATAACGGAAAAAGGTGATTCAAAATTAATGGTGGGAGAAATAATTGACCATAACAAAATCGAAAAAGCAAATAAAATTTTTAAAAATAAAATAAAATGCGAACCTATTTTATTAGGTATAAGTAAATTATCTTTATCAAATGAAAGCTTTATATCTGAAGCAAGTTTTCAAGAAACAAGCCGTGTTTTAAGTAAATCAGCTATACAAGGAAAAATAGATTGGCTTTATGGACTAAAAGAAAACATTGTCTTAAGTAACTTGATTCCTGTAGGAACTGGTTATAAAATTTATAATAAATAAATAATAGGGGGTATAGCTCAGTTGGTAGAGCGTCTGCCTTACAAGCAGAATGTCAGCGGTTCGAGTCCGTTTGTCCTCATTTTAAACTTTAATCCTCAGTAGCTCAATGGTAGAGCAATTGGCTGTTAACTAATTGGTCGTAGGTTCGAATCCTACCTGGGGAGCATAATTAGGGCTTGTAGCTCAGTGGACTAGAGCACGTGGCTACGAACTACGGTGTCAGGGGTTCGAATCCCTTCTTGCCCGATGAAAATAAAACATAAATAAACTTAATTACAGGCGGAGAGACTCGAACTCTCACATCATAAAGATACGGGAACCTAAATCCCGCGCGTCTACCAATTCCACCACGCCTGTTCATTTTATATGATATTATATAAATAATTAAATTTTTAACTTAATTATTTATATAAAGTTAAATTCGACGCTTCTTACTAGGCCTGCAACCATTATGAGCAATTCTTGTTACATCTCTTATTAACAAAATCCCAACTCCAAGACTCTGAACGGAACGAATTGCTGTTTCACGTCCTGATCCAGGTCCACTAACGTTAATTTCAACCTGCTTGACTCCCTGTTCTATAGCTTTTCTAATAGCATTCTCAGTAGACGTCTGAGCAGCAAATGGAGTTCCTTTTCGTGAACCTTTGAAACCACATGAACCAGACGAAGACCAAGAAATAACATCGCCTTTCAAATCAGTAATCGTAACTATTGAATATTATTGAACAACTATCTTAAATAACCTTATAAAAAGAAAATTCATTACAACAAAAAATATTATCTAACAAACAACTTATTTATTTATTCACACTATTATTAAAACTAGCTTTTATTAAACATACATATAGCATTTTAAAACTAAAACTAAAATTCGATATAAATATTTGCAAAGAAAAATATCAAACAAAAACTTTTTAAAAACTATTAAAAACACACAATATGAACTATACCTCGTGCAACTTTCCTTTTTATATTTTTCAAACTTACTTTTTTTTGTTTAATCATTTATGATATTAAATTCTAAAAAGATTCAAACTATAAAAGAAAAAAACTATAAACTTTTATAAACTGAAACTAAAAAATACTAAACTATATAATATATGAAATTCAAAAATCTCCATTAACTAAATAAAACTGAATTACAACTTACGTGAATAATACTCAATAACTAAAAGTTCATTTACAACAAGTGAAATAGACTTTCTATTAACCAAACTATTTACCTTACCTTCTAAACTCTCTTTATTTAAACTTAAATGTTGAGGTAAAAGCTTAGTATCAGAGGATTCAAAAACTCTTTTTACTAAATTTTGAGAAGGAGAAGATAATTTAACTCGGATAATATCTTTTGGTTGACAAGCAAAACTAGGTATATTAACAAGTCGTCCATTTACTAAAATATGGCCATGATTCACAAATTGCTTTGCAGCGACAACCGTCGGAGCAAAACCTAGCCTAAATACTATATTATCAAGTCTCATCTCTAAGAAAGTTAACAAAAGACGTCCAGATGAGCCTTTCTTTTTTCTGGCTCTTTTAATATAATTCAACAACTGACGCTCATTAACTCCATAATGATATCTTAATTTTTGCTTCTCTCTTAATCGAATATTAAATTGTGAAAGTTTACGATTTAATGAAGAACCATGCTGACCTGGTGGATTCAATTTCTTTGAAACTTTTCGAGTTAAGCCAGGAAGTTTACCAATACGACGTACAATTCGCAAACGCGGACCTCTATAACGTGCCATAAATAAAGAAATTAAAAGTTTTAATCTTAGTTAACAAATCTAACTATGTTAAAATATTATTCTTTGATAATATCATCATAAGAATCGTTGCCGTCTGAAAAATTTACAGAAAAGCTTGTATCAAAATGAGTCCTCAATACGTATATATTGATTTTTGAAACTTGTGTTATAATAATAAAAGCCTGACATTGATTCAGTGGATAATGGGAAGAGTTGTTGCCCGAGTGGATAATGGGGACGGATTGTAAATCCGTTAGCTACGCTTACGCTGGTTCGAATCCAGCACGACTCAAAAATAAGCCTAAAATTAAATAAAACCTAAGAAATTTTCTCTTTTTCAATATAACGGAAGAATAAACCTAAAGTTACAAAAGGAAATATTAACCCAACGATTGGAACAAAAATAGATGGAAGAAAAGACGCTGACATAAAGAGTCCAAAAAAATACTTTTTACAATTATTGGCGGAGAAAGGATTTGAACCTTTGACCCCTGGGTTATGAGCCCAGTAAGCTACCTGACTGCTCTACTCCGCTATAAAATCAAACAACACAATTAGCAGATAATGGGACTCGAACCCATGGCATCAACCTTGGCAAGGTTGCGCTCTACCACTGAGCTACATCTGCATTCAGCCTTCTGTCGGAATCGAACCGACGACCATCGCATTACAAATACAATGCTCTACCTCTGAGCTAAAAAGGCAAAATAGATATGATTATTATACAAATAGTAACATATATAAAATATAAATTATAATGATAGAGCCAAAATAGTAAAACCAAACTTAAGTATTCGGAGAAACTAAAATGTCTTTTCTAAACATTGGAAACTTATTAGATATGAGGTTTAACCTGATATAAACATTAAAGAACAAAAAAATACAAAACTAATAATTAAACGTATTAAAATTAAATAGAATAAAATGATCTTAATCAATTTAAGAAATAATAATTACTTTGCTCTTCTACCAGAAGCATACGCTCCTTTTGATCCTATTATTGACGATGAGATCTAAAAACAATTAAAATAAATTACTTAAATAGTAAAAATTCAGAACATAATGAATCTTCTTATTAGAAATATAAAACACACAAATGGAGTTTAAATATTACCAATAATCCCATTACTTTTCTTGTTATTAGCATTTGTATGGCAAGCTGCGGTAAAATTCCGTTAAAGAATCCAACAAATTTTCGCTAAATAAAAATAATATATTATCTAACATTATATAAAAATGAATACAGGTAGGAATTCTAAAAAACAAAATTAATTAATCAACTAAAATATTTATAACATAGTGAATTATCTTATTTTGAAAAAAATGATAATTAAACATTTATCAATAAAATTAATAGTACAACTAGGATCTTTACTTATCATTACAATAGCAGGACCTTTGATCGTCTTACTTTTATTTGTACGTCAAGGAAATCTATAAACTAAAATTAATTAGCATAATCAAAGTTATAAACTCATAAATAAAGCTAAAATATCTTACAAAATATGGGAATTACTACAAGCCAAATACTTATTGCTTTACTTACAGCATTAATACCAGCATTTTTCGCACTTAAATTAGGAAAAGAACTTTCTAAGTAAAACTCATTTATTATTGATTAATTAATAATAAGTGAGTTTTTTAAAATACCAATTGTCATGGTCGCCTAATGGACGGGCAACAACCTTCTAAGTTGTTTTGTGTAGGTTCGAATCCTATCTATGACGAATTCTAATTATAGCCTATAAATACGCAATTTATAAATTTTTCTTTAATTTTACAAATATCATTTTTACTTAAACCATCTTTCTCTTGCCAATAATTTATAACCTCAGTTATTTGATTCAGTAATGAAATAGCTTCAGTCTGTGAAATCCAAGGTTTTGACTCCAAAAAATTCTTTATTTCTTCCCAAGCATCTTTTTGCGGCCAAAAAAAATATTCTGTAAGTGGCGTACTTCTATCACCTATCACTTGATCTAAGGAAACTCCTATGCTTCTCTCCAACCAAAGAAATTTAAGCAAAAACTTTTTCATATAACCTTTAAATATTATAATTGTATTAAATTAGATTTAATATAAACTTTGAAAATTCTAAAAAATATTTATAAATCCAATTAAAATCTCGTTTAATAAAATAAACGAGAAAATTTATTACCCGATTAAAGTAGCTATTATTAAGCTAAGTCTAATGGGAAGTTGTGAGCATTACGCTCGTGCATAACTTCCATACCTAAGTTAGCTCTGTTAATAATATCAGCCCAAGTGTTAATTACACGACCTTGAGAATCAACTACAGATTGGTTAAAGTTAAAACCATTAAGGTTGAAAGCCATAGTTGAAATACCTAGAGCTGTAAACCAAATACCCATAACTGGCCAAATAGCTAAAAAGAAATGTAGTGAACGTGAGTTGTTGAATGATGCATATTGGAAAATTAAACGACCAAAGTAACCATGAGCAGCTACGATGTTGTAAGTTTCTTCTTCTTGACCAAACTTGTAACCAGCATTTGCTGATTCATTCTCAGTAGTTTCACGAATTAAACTAGAAGTTACTAAAGAACCATGCATAGCAGAGAATAGTGAACCACCAAAAACACCAGCAACACCAAGCATATGGAATGGGTGCATTAAAATGTTATGTTCAGCTTGGAAAACGATCATAAAGTTAAATGTACCTGAAATACCTAAAGGCATACCATCAGAGAATGAACCTTGACCTAAAGGATAAACGATGAATACAGCAGAAGCTGCAGCTACAGGAGCTGAGTAAGCTACAGCGATCCATGGACGCATACCTAAACGGAAAGAAAGTTCCCATTCTCTACCCATATAAGAACAAATACCAATGAAGAAGTGACAAACGATCAATTGGTACGGTCCACCATTGTAAAGCCATTCATCAACACTTGCAGCTTCCCAAATTGGGTAGAAATGAAGACCAATAGCATTAGATGTAGGGATAATAGCACCAGTTATGATGTTATTACCATAAATTAGAGAACCAGAAACTGGCTCACGAATACCATCGATATCAACTGGCGGAGCAGCGATAAAAGCAATGATAAAAACTGAAGTAGCTGTAAGTAAAGTAGGAATCATTAAAACACCAAACCAACCGATATATAAACGGTTTTCAGTTGAAGTAATCCAAGAACAAAAACGAGACCAAAGGCTAGTATTTTCGCGTTTTTCTAAAGTTGCTGTCATGATAAGTAAATATAAAATTTAAGTTCGCAGGCATAAACCTGTTAACCTATATTTTATAAAAAAGAGAAAAAATAAAAAAAAAAATACCTTCGACCGGAGTTGAACCGGTACGCTGTAAAGCACATGATTTTAAGTCATGAGTGTCTACCATTCCACCACGAAGGCACAATATATAAGTTAATATTAACTTAATATAAATTATTAAAGAAAAAATTAAATAGCATTTAAACTATTTAATCTAAAGGACGCATAGAAAGTACAGCTTCGTTTTCACGGTCAATACCTTTTTCAAATCCAGCAGCAGCTGCACGAGCACGTCCAGCATGCCATAAATGACCAACGAAGAAAAAGAAAGCCAAAACGAAATGAGAAGTAGATAACCAACTACGAGGGTTAACAAAGTTAACAGCATTAATTTCAGTTGCAACACCACCTACTGAGTTTAAAGAACCCAAAGGAGCATGTGTCATATATTCAGCAGCACGACGTTCTTGCCAAGGTTGAATATCATTTCTTAGTTTATTCAAATCTAAACCATTAGGACCACGTAAAGGTTCTAACCATGGACCACGGAAATCCCAAAAACGCATAGTTTCACCACCAAAAATAATCTCTCCAGTAGGAGATCTCATAAGATATTTACCTAAACCAGTTGGGCCTTGCGCTGAAGCGATATTTGCACCTAAACGTTGATCACGAACTAAGAAAGTAAAAGTTTGAGATTGTGAAGCTTCAGGACCAGTAGGACCATAAAATTCACTAGGATAAACTGTCGTGTTAAACCATACCATAGGAACAGCTATAAATGCCATCAATGAAACAGCTCCAAGACTATATGATAAATAAGCTTCACCTGACCACACAAAAGCACGTCGTGCCCAAGCAAAAGGCTTAGTTAAAATATGCCAAACTCCTCCAAGAATTAAAATTGTACCAATCCAAATATGACCTCCAATTACATCTTCCATGTTATCAACACTTGCAATCCATCCATCACCACCAAAAGGAGACTTTAAGATATAACCAAAAATAACAGCCGGATTTAAAGTAGGATTAGTAATAATACGTACATCGCCCCCTCCAGGTGACCATGTGTCATAAATACCACCAAAATACATAGCTTTCCAAACCAAAAGATAAGCACCAAAGCCTAAAAGACAAAGATGAATTCCTAAAATTGTTGTCATTTTGTTTTTATCTTTCCAAACATATCCAAAGAAAGGAAAAGACTCTTCTAATGTTTCCGGACCTACTAATGAATGATAAACACCACCAAAACCTAAAACAGCAGAAGAAATTAGATGAAGAACACCACTAACGAAATACGGATAAGTATCTAGAACTTCACCTCCAGGACCAACACCATAACCTAGTGTTGCTAAATGAGGTAAAAGAATTAAACCTTGTTCGTACATAGGTTTTTCAGGAACAAAATGCGCTACTTCAAATAAATTCATAGCACCAGCCCAAAAAACGATAAGTCCTGCATGAGCTACATGAGAAAAATCTTGAAATATTAAACAGATTATAAAGAAATAAAAAAACTAAAGTATAAACCTCTAAAACAAATATAAATTAAATTACAAATAGACAGAATAGTCTTTTAGAAAAAATAAGCATGAAAAATCAATTAGTGAAAATTATTAGTGCTTCATACCACAATGAATGCATAAAAATATCTCCTTTAAAATATCTTTTCTAAAAGATATTTCACCTAAAAACCAAAAGAAAATATGATGAGTATCTACATTGTTCCGATCTAAACTTCTATGATTATCTTTAACTAGGAAAAAACATTTCTTTATTAATTTTTTTACAGAATATAAATCATGTTTTGACTCTTTTTTAAACACTTTAAATGCTCTTTTCTGAATAAAAAATAAAGAATAACGTGAGCTAGACATATTACAAAATCGATGGTAAAGTCTCCAATTTCTAATTAAAGGATAAATCTTCCCAGCCTTTACTAAAGCACCATAATTTGAATTATTAATTATATGTTTTATCCTAAACAAAAAAGATCTATAATTGATTAAAGAAGGGGTACAAATAAAACCGCCTGTTGAAAAAGATTTAAAATGCCAGTCTAAAAAATCAAATCCAGTCATAGTAGAAAATAATCTAAAAGATATAGAATCAGTTGACAATGAAAGTGCATTAAAAAACGAAATCAATTTCCGAACTACTAGTAATTCGTTATCAAACGGTTTAAGTAAAAACAGTAAATTTGAGCCAAATCGAACACCGGTATGAATTTCTTCCACTTTATCCACTAAAATATTTGCAAAAAGACCTGATAAATTATTTACAGAATGAATCGGATAAAAAGACGGCTTAAAACCTGTATTAATTAGACGAAAAATCCCGACTCTAATCCCTCGAGGCACTAACACTTTATTTACTAATAAATTTACATTAAATGATTCAAAAACTTCTGGTAGATTAACCAAAAGTACACGTTTTTGTGAACCAAAAGATTGTTTGCAAAGATTTAACATTATTGTATTTTGTACTTCATAAATAGATTTAAAATTACGAAAACCAAAATTATATGGAGTAAATAAAGCTTCGTGTACTGGCTCAATAGCAAATTGAATTAAAGCTTGCCAACTTCTATCTGCAATTGTTGAAACTCGAATAAAACTTATACTACCATCTTTTTCAGTGTAAAACACTTTTTTTAAAGATTGTGAATTCCAATTATTAAAATTTAATCTTAAACATTCATTTAATTCAAATCTCTCATTAAAAGTTAAAGAATTTTTACCATTTAAACCAATTAATCTTTTATCAAAATCAAGTTGTGTAACTTGACGAATTGCTAAAAGCCTTGCAGAATTACTACTTAATAATACTTTTTGAATCAGTAAACATTTTTTTTTATTTAAAACAAAACTAGATTTATAAAGAAGTTGTTGAACACGAAAAAGATTTTTGAAAGTTTTATCCCAAGAACTTAAATTAAAATTACTAGATATAAGAACGAAATTAACTATCATAAAATTAAAAAATAAAAAACGAAAACCAAACAATTAATTCTCCTAGAACTTACAAATTAAAACGTTAAGCTATTCGCATCAAAAAATCACACCTAAAATTAATTATTAAAAAAATCACAACACCTAAAAGCTTACCTGATAAATTAATTAGTCTAGAATTTCCAGACCACCAAGCAAATCCTGTTGACTCTTGATCACGACCACCAATAGTTAGACGAATCGGAAATAACCGTTCTCGAAACTGTACATGTACTATTTTCAAATACATACAGCTTTCTGACTGATAATGTAAACTTTAAGTTATATAAAATAAGACTTTTAACTATAATTAAACTAATTTATTAAAAAAAAAGCTTCATCTAAAAAAGACATATTAGCCTTGAGAAACTTTGGCTTTATTTTTAAAATTTCTTCTTTGGAAGGAAAAAAATTATTTTTAAAAGAGAATTTCCTTAATACAACTAATTCAGAAGTGTAAACTGAATAAACCCAAGTTTTAGATTTATTATGCTTCCTACAAAGTGTCAAAAAACAACTTTGTCGAATAATATTAATTAGTGCCTTAACCTTATCAATATTCTGACAACACCTAAACCATGTCAAAAAATTAGCAGCTAAGAAACCAAAAGATTTAATAATAGTTAAATCTTCCATAAAAATATATTTACAATTCCCAACAACACGTTTCTTAAGAGGATGCAAAAATCCCAATATACGTAATTTTGTTAAGGCAAATCTTAAAGGAAAATAAATTTTTAAGCATTTAAATTTATAAATATTAAAACAGGAATCGCTTTTATGATTATATACATTATTAAAATAAAATAAATCTTTTGTCCTTAAATTACTAAACAAAAATCGATTATATCTTTTCTTATTATCATTTAAAAACAAACTTCTATTACTAAACTTCAAATTATTGTTAAAAATACCAATATTCGTTCTAAATTCTTCTAAAGAATCAGTTATAGTAAAATCTAAAGAACTAATAGACGAATCAATGGAAGTCGTAAAATCTAATACAACATTGTTCAACAAAACTTGAAGCTTTTTTATAAAAATATTAAAAGAATAAACACGGTAATTGAGAACATTTAAGTTTCTCGATTTAATACTCGAAAATAAATCATTTGAAATCAAATCAGTCATTTCTTTTGTATTAATAAGCTTACTCAACTGAGTCGAACGAGTACACTCTAATTGAAAAACATAAGACCAGAAGAATTTATCTTTTAAATTTAGATTCTTTAAGTCTTTAAAATTTAATATTCGCGATACAAAAGATAGTAACTCAAATTTCGATCTAGAAACCAACAATTTTGCTAAACGCTGTTTATAAGAACTAATACGCTCAGAGATTTTAATATCAAAATTAGCAATAGGTAATAAATTTGATTCTTTTTTAAACTTTTTAATTTTAATATCAAAACCAAGGAAATTGAAACTTTTATAAAAGTCAAAAACAAGATCACTACTATTAATATCAAAGTTTAAGGTAGTCCTAACGAATCCCAAAACATTTTCACTAATAAATTTAGCAAAATTTAACGAACCTTCTAAACCTACTAGAAAATGATCTAAGAATCTATTATAATAAACCAATTTTCGAAAATATCGAAATTTAAAAAATTTAGAAATATTATTACGTTTTGCTATAAAGAATTCCTTTAAAATGTTATACCTTAAAGCTGTATATAATCTTAAACGCTTCAGCGAAACTAAACCTTTTTCTAATTTCAGAGGAATACAATCATTAAAAGATAAATTTCGAGAATTTTCTTCATACGAAACACAAAGTAAATTGATCTTCGAATTATGACGCAAAATAATATTTTTTAAAAAAAAGTCTAATTCAGACAAATATAAATTTAAAAGAAATCTAGAAAAAATGCTAAAATTTAAACAATTATCACTTCTATATATTTTATCTGAAGAAAGGCTTATACAATTAGCTTCTAACATTTTTTCAATTTCTATCCAAAATGAAAAATCTTTAATCTTATTTAAAAATATATTTTTCAATCGATTCTTACACACATTGTTAAAAAATCTTGACAGCTGAAACTTAATTAAAAAATTAATATTACAATCCCACTGTAAAATAGAATTCATGGAATCATGGACTGACGAAATATTAGACAAAAAATGTTTATACGGAGATGTTAATATGAAATTTTTATTATTACTTTTCTTTTTTAAAAAATAAGTTGTATTGTGTGAGTTTTTCATCAACTCAAGCTTCAATTTAACATTAAAAAACCTTGAGAAATTCAGTAAGTCAAAACAATAATTAATAACTAACTAAAAACTAGTCGTTAAAAAACAATACAAGCTAAAACGCACATTGCTTAATTTTTAATTAAAATAGAACTTTTCAACAGTAAAAATACTTTAATAAATTTTATAATTACCTTAAAATAACCGTTTTAAATGAACGAAAATAAGCGTAAAATTAATCATAAATTTAAATAAAATTATAACAAATAAGAGCTTTCATTCCATGCTTAGTTTTCTAATTTGCATGATTAAAAAATTATAAATTAATAAAGATAAGGAATCTCTTTTAAAATTATTTAAAACTTACGCAAGCATTCATTTAAATCAAAATCAGCATTATTTAAAGAAAAAAAGGGTTGCAATAACTTTAAAAATGCATTTTCTATAATTTTAAATTTTAAATTACTAATAAGTAACCTTTTACTAAAAAATTTATTTATACGCGTAAAATTAAAATCTTGATAAACAAATTCACTTGTCCTAAGTAAATATGAAACTCGAGAAAACCATTTTTTACTTATCGGTTCAAATATAGCTTTACTCGAAGGACCAAAATAAATAAACTTATTATATTTTAAATCAGTAAAAGAATACTCCAAGAATTCTGGTGTCAAAACTTTTCTCAAAACTAATTCAGATGCTTTCATAATTGATATAAAAATACCAAAATAAAATAAGATTCATGAAAATTTTATATCAGTCAGGCCAGTAACATAAACTTTCATAATATATAATAAAAGCCAAATTTATACCTCCCTATTAAACACTTAAAAATAAATTAAAAAACTTACCAAAAATCTAAGTGCCTAAAATGATGTTACCCAAGATTAACTAAATAACAAGAAAATCAAAATCGTTAAAAATTATCTTTCAATATTAAATGCAAAAAATATATGAAAACCAATTAAACAAAAATGTGCTAAAATCAAAACGTAATCTTTGCCTTAAAATAAGAAACTTATTTATGATTTCATAAGTATTAAAATTTAAATTGTTTAAATATTTTAAAAGAGTTTAAAAGATAAATATAACCTTTTATTTAAAAAAAAGTATATAACCGATTTTTGAGCACAACCCCACACATTTTCCATTAAAGAGCGTTTCCACGTGGCAATACCTCCTCTGGGAATACAAGTTGTTCGTGAGGCTGATCTTGAGCAGCCATCCAAGCACGAATACCTTCATTTAAAAGAATATTCTTAGTATAAAAAGTTTCAAATTCTGGATCTTCAGCAGCACGAATTTCTTGTGATACAAAATCATAAGCACGTAAATTTAAAGCTAAACCAACCACGCCAAGAGCACTCATCCATAAACCTGTTACAGGAACAAATAGCATAAAGAAATGCAACCAACGTTTATTAGAAAAAGCTACACCAAAAATTTGAGACCAGAAACGATTAGCAGTAACCATTGAATATGTCTCTTCAGACTGTGTTGGATTAAATGCACGGAAAGTATTTGAACTATCACCATCCTCAAACAATGTATTTTCAACTGTTGCACCATGAATTGCACATAATTAAGTAAACTAATATATTTCCTCATGGAAAAGTACACGCTAAAAATAGCATACATCTCAAAGAACCCATAAAAAGGTCCCCATTCTAATTCATATTATAACATAAAAATATAATTCAAAAAATGTTTTAAAACTCTTATAATAGAAATTAAATCAATACAGTATAAATAAAAAAAACTCCCCATTTAAAAAACGAAAATATAATATATATATGAATGTAATAACTTTTTTGATAAATTAGCTTTCTTCAAATTATCTAAACAATATGAGAAATTGATATCAAATATAATTAACAATAGAAATTTTAACCTTTAAGAACAAAACGCAAAAAGAGCAGCACCTAAAACACCAGCAACACCCATCATATGAAAAGGATTAAGAGTCCAATTATGAAATCCTTGGAAAAAAAGAATAAATCGGAAAATAGAAGCTACACCAAAACTAGGTGCAAAAAACCAACCTGATTGACCTAAAGGATAAATTAAAAACACTGAAACGAAAACAGCGATTGGAGCTGAAAATGCAATAGCATTATAAGGTCGAATTTGTACAGCACGTGCAATTTCAAATTGACGTAACATAAATCCAATTAAAGCAAAAGCACCATGAAGTGCAACAAATGCCCAAAGACCACCTAACTGTAACCAACGTGTAAAGTCACCTTGTGCTTCAGGACCCCATAAAAGTAAAAGTGAATGAGCCATACTATTTGAAGGAGTCGATACAGCGGCTGTCAAAACATTACAACCTTCAAGGAAAGAACTAGCTAGGGTCAGGTAAAATAAGTTTTTCCTATAGAAAAATTACATGCATTTTAATTACATAAGTCTCATTTTTTTTAACAAATAAAAATAATTTCAAAATATAAACTAATTGAAAAATTCCGTTAAAGTAATAACTTTAAAACTTCTTTTTTCAAAGACAAAAAAAATAAATGATACAACTCTATTCAAATAAAATAAACACTTTCATATAATTTATCACTTTATTAAAAATAAATTTATTAATCTTTCTCATTAATATTATGTTATTATACATATTAACAGATTATTAAATTAATTTATTAAATATCATTGAAAACTAAAAGTCGAACCCATGTGTATACCATGATGTAACAAATGTAATACCTGTCAACCAACCACCTAATGCCAAATAAGCACAAGGGAAAAGTAATAAACCAGACCAACCAACAAACACGAATCTATCACGTTTCAACCAATCATCAGCAACATCAAATAAACCACGATTTTCTTCCGTTTTAAGACCTGCAAAAGTCATAATAAAATCTCCAAATAAAGAATATAAAACTAATTTTATTTAGCAACTATTATCTATGTTAATAATTCCATTGTTAATATAACTTGTATAATAAAAACCTGTAAGGCTTAATTATAGTAAAATAATAAATAATAAAAGGTATGAGCAAAAAAACAAGTGAAAGACCAGTATTTCCATTCACGTCAATTGTAGGACAAGAGGAAATTTGTGAGTTAAATAATAAGTACAAACAAGATGTTCAAGATAAACATTATTAGTTTAATTTTCAATAAAAACAAAAACGAAGAAGCAAAAAAATGCAAAAAATAAAAAATTCAACAATAATTTAAATTAAACAGATTTTTTAGTTTTCCTAGATAAATAACACTTAAGTACTTAAAATAACTATGCTGAGCCAAAGCTTCAAAAGATCATAGAATGAATATAATAAAGCCTAGCGATTTTTATCAAACTAGGTTTGTAAACTAATACCTAAGAAATTAAGTTTAATGAAATTATCTTTAATATTAAATGTAATTGATCCAAAAATCGGGGGCGTTATGATAATGGGAGATAGGGGAACAGGAAAATCCACAATAGTTCGTGCTCTAGTGGATCTACTTCCACCAATTGACGTTGTAGAAAATGACCAATATAACTCAGATCCCTATGATCCTGAATTAATGTCAGATGAAGTATTGGAAAAATTAAATAAAAACGAAAAGCTACCTATTGTACAAATAAAAACCCCAATGATTGATTTGCCGTTAGGGGCAACAGAAGATCGTGTATGCGGAACTATAGACATTGAAAAGGCGATATCTGAAGGTAAGAAAGCATTTGAACCAGGTCTACTTGCACAGGCAAATCGAGGTATTCTATACGTCGATGAAGTTAATCTATTAGACGATCACTTAGTTGATGTTTTATTAGATTCTGCAGCATCCGGATGGAATACCGTAGAAAGAGAAGGTATATCAATTTGTCATCCTGCTCGCTTTATACTAGTAGGATCAGGGAATCCTGAAGAAGGAGAATTACGACCTCAGCTACTAGATAGATTTGGAATGCATGCTCAAATTAAAACTGTGAAAGATCCTAGCTCTCGAGTTAAAATTGTTCAACAACGTGAGCTTTTCGAACGAAATCCAAAAGATTTCAAGCAAAAGTATCAAGACGAACAAGATAAACTTATGGAAAAAATAAAAAATGCTAGAAAAAATCTTAAGAATATCACTATAAAATATGAACTACTAGAAAAAATTTCTCAAATATGCTCAGATTTAAACGTTGATGGACTACGTGGAGATATGGTAACAAGTAGAGCAGCAAAGGCACTGGTTGCTTTTGAAAATAGAAATGAGGTAACTTCTAAAGATATCTTCACTATTATAACACTTTGTTTGCGACATCGCCTTCGTAAAGACCCATTAGAACAAATTGATTCCGGATTTAAAGTACAAGAATCTTTTAAACGCGTTTTTAACTACGAATAAATTAAAATAAATAAAGAGATTAAATCTTTATTTAAAGAAGAAGTAAACCATAATAAATAGATTCTAGATGTAATTTAAAGTACATAAAAGACTATTGCCTGATTGGTAGAAGTAAACTTCATACAAGTTTTTAAAAGCTGTACTTGAATATCATACTATGGATTACTTTTAGAAGCACTAAGAAAAATTTAGTGCAATTTAATATTAAAAACCTTCCCTAAAAAATTAGCCTTATCTAATAATATAAATAATTATTGCAACTTAGATTATAATGATAATATTATTTAAATTAGTAAAATATTTATCTTTCCTCCGTGGTGAAATGGTAGACACACATGATTCAAAATTATGCGCGATAAGCATGCCGGTTCAAATCCGGTCGGAGGTATCTTATAATAAAAATAGCCAGTATTATCTTTCTTTATAAGGTAAAAACAGCTTAGTAAATTTTCAAAAGCATTCTAAATAATAACAAAGTAGGAATAATTTCGCTATTAGAAACAATCAACCAGTTCAATCCAAGACGTATCTTTTTTAATCGAGTCGAGCTTCTACCAGTTGAAACTCCGAGTCTACCATCATATTTCGCTACTAGAAGAGGTTTACTAGTTCGATATATCCCAGCCTACAGGGCAGGAAGAGATCTCGAGTTGGCCTATCTTTTTTAATCGAGTCGAGCTTCTACCAGTCGAAACTCTCAGTCTACCATCATATTTCGCTACTAGAAGAGGTTTACTAGTTCGATATATCCCAGCCTACAGGGCAGGAAGAGATCTCGAGTTGGCCTATCTTTTTTAATCGAGTCGAGCTTCTACCAGTCGAAACTCTCAGTCTACCATCATATTTCGCTACTAGAAGAGGTTTACTAGTTCGATATATCCCAGCCTACAGGGCAGGAAGAGATCTCGAGTTGGCCTATCTTTTTTAATCGAGTCGAGCTTCTACCAGTCGAAACTCTCAGTCTACCATCATATTTCGCTACTAGAAGAGGTTTACTAGTTCGATATATCCCAGCCTACAGGGCAGGAAGAGATCTCGAGTTGGCCTATCTTTTTTAATCGAGTCGAGCTTCTACCAGTCGAAACTCTCAGTCTACCATCATATTTCGCTACTAGAAGAGGTTTACTAGTTCGATATATCCCAGCCTACAGGGCAGGAAGAGATCTCGAGTTGGCCTAT